TGTCTCTACCTAAGTAGAGTAGAGCCAAACGCTCTATGAGCCTTTTCCTTCTTTATTTCATGAAAGTAGGCTTCTTTATTCCGCCTTAAAAGCTTTTGTTGCTCTTCCTATCGCCCTTTCTTAAATAGAAATGGGCATCTTCTTATTCTTCAGCCTGAAAGGCTCTTCCCTGCCTGGCTCCCCTGAAAAAAGGAACTACCTTGCTTCGGTCGGAAAACTGCCTCAAATTGAGCTTTTACCTCTCCAACCGCTGCCCTAACGAGTGGGAAAAGAGATCGGGGGTTTCGATGTGGATGAAAGGCAGAGATGAGAGCGACAGAAGAGGAATGGAACGAAGCCTTAAAGGCGAGGCACCCGAAGACAAAAGCCATTGGCTGAACACCAGCCAGACAAATTCTTAATTAGAAAGACGACAATCAAAGCATCACGACTCGAGGAACATTCCTCAAGGGAGTGAACCTGTGAGATCGGTAGACAACCCGTAAAGGGAAGCCGCTAGGCATCAAGCCCTATTATCTTACACCTAGGGAGGGTGGCCGTTGTTGGGTGGTGAGTTTCAATGAAAGAGCTGAGAAGTTGTGGATGTACATAGAAGGGTGAGACTTTCTCGGCTCAAGCCGGAACACTTTCTCTGTGCCTACATACCGAATCAGACAAGTGAATCAATCGGTGGTATGTTCTTCTTCACGTGATCGTGCTCTAGACCTATGGGGCTAACAACCACGGGGGCTTGCACTCACTCCCTTTATGACCAAGATCAGGAGCTATTCATAGAGCCGGGGTGCCCCCGCCTAGGGAAGCAGATCTGTCCTCTAAGGAGCGTTAGCCATACCATGTAACTACAACACGAGGGACCCTAAGGAAGGGCTCTTTCCGAAAAGACTTGGGTCGGCCATTAGTGCTCTTTCTTTTTGAAGCTTTAAGGCCTTTTGTCTGTCAGTTGCTGACGCCTTCTCTTCCTTTGGTCTAACCCTGAAGCTCTCACAGCGAGATCAGATACAGTAAACGAGTAGACCGCAGTTATAGCCTAGCTATAATTTGAACGAGAGAACGTCAATCAATGCTTTCCGGTTCGAGTAGGGACGAAGTGGCTTAGTTGAACATAGTGAGACTAAGGGACGGAAGGGTGAGGAGCACGAACGCTTAAGAAGAAGTACTTCCTTTCTAGGGCTTTAATCCCAATAGTTCTTGGACAGATGGATTAACACTTTAGGTATCATCAACACAGGCTCCGAGCACCCTTATCCCGTAGTCCAAAAGCGTAGGGTAAGGGTGCATCTGAGCCGGAGAGTGAACCGCCGTGATGAGGAAAATAGATAGGAAAGAGAGAGTACACCTAAGGGCTTGTTTCTCATGCAGGCCCGCCATTCGTAGAATGGAGTAAGGGCCGACCTTTCCTGTTCTTGATAATTTTACACAAACTGAATCTCCAATTTGAACAACAAAACAATCGACATCCAACCAAATCTCATCCGACATCTCAGCTTCGCCAAATAGGTAAGTCGTATCCGGTTTGGAGTGCGTCGAAGTATGAACATAGCAGGGATACTCCTTTCTGAAGGGGGATCCCGTGGCAAGGATCGTAGCGGCATTTTACGTCCTACATCCACAATCACAGCCGTCTTGTCTCCAGTCGAAGCTAGCTCTACTGATTCCTCTGGTTTAATCCCATGATTTCGATGATTGCGGTCGGGATTCATCCACTACTCCCCTTCGGGCTGGAATTGGCACAACGGAGCTAGTCCTCCAGTGGAGTTAGGAGTTCCCAATCTATGAGCGATAGACCTCGCGGTTTTACCCCGGGACTTGGACCCTAGGAAGCCAACATTCCATCCCTTGTCGGGACCCGAGATATTCCTAACAACAAACAGGTCGAACTGAAGTTTCTGTGATCACTATATGTAATTTAATAGGTATAAGACTGAAGAGGTATGGTACTCTAATAGAAGTTGAAAGAGAGCTATAAACCAGACGATTTCCTGACAAGCATCATCGGAGAATAGTCTGCTATTGAAAGATGAATCCTCCTCTAAGGTGAGACTGTCTTCTGTAGTCGGTATTTCCACTATTGGCTTTCAAGTCAAGTGCAAGAGTGGAAGCGGGCTCCTATTTGGGCTTGTTTCAGACCCCTTGGGGATATTGATTCAATTCCTTCTCTCTTCGAGACTTCTGTCGGGCTAAGGCTTCCTACTGCTACTTTTCAATCAATGTCGGCATTGCGCACTAGCTATTCTGATGCCCTATATTCTATTCAACCTCCTCCCCCTCGTAGATTAACCATGGTCAGTTCCTTTAGCACAACCTATTTGTGCAATTCCTCATCTGCACCTGAAAACAGCACTGGATTCAATAGCAAAGGGAAATGAGCTAGCCGATTCGGATTGAGAGGAAGGTAAGTTCTGATCTAATATATTAAATATGTAGTACTATTGGTTTCGCTTACACTCGTCAAGACAAGGAAAAATGCCATAAGGCGACTTCCAAGTGCGTTGTTCTGCCGAGAGATGAACTAAGGGGCGGTAACCCCCACCTTCAAGAAAGGAGGCATTTTCGGGGACTAGCTCGCTTACTTTAACTCAACAGCCTAGCTCAAATAAGCTAGTAAGGGGACTTATTAGTTGATAGGGATTCATCCCCGACACCTACAACCAAGACAAGCGCGCAGAAGCGAGATCATAGTAAACCTGAGATTCTTCGTAAGTAAGAAAGTTCGAATGGGGCAGTAGATGCAATGAGATTTCTAAGATTCAAATGTTTAAATTGCCTCAAATAAGAGTGCAGTAGCCAGTAGTAGACCTCCGATCACCAGGAGATCCAGCTAATGGCCCTCTTCCCTTATCCAATATTTTAATGCCAGAATAAGGAACTTGTTTTAGTCTGGAAATTCCTAAAAGCAAAAGTCTATCACGGTGGCTTGGGACCAAGCTTGCATGGTCGATATGGGAAAATCCATCGGGACTGTGGAGTCGCTACATGAGAGCCAAATATTTTCATAAGGACGGAACCCCCTATGAATTATCATAAGCATTCTTCTATTTGGCCCGGAATCAAATCGATCTTATACCTAATGGAGGAACGAACACAGGGACTGGGTTATTGGGGATGGGCAATCTATTCACTTTTTGTTCGACCGCTGGCTGAATTCTACCTCGATCGCTGCAGATCTTGGCATATTAATAAAATCTCTCAAAGCGAAAGTAGGGGACTTCATAGTTGGAGATCCCCAATCATAGATTTTCCCTGATATTCGGAGTCTAAATGGTTTAATCAGATCAAAGATATCAAAATTCCTTGGAAACCTGATCCTAAAGGAAAATTTGCAGTTGCTGCCGTCTGGGAGACTATTCGGAATATATCTCCAAAAGTTGCGTGGAATCGTCTGGAATGATATAGTCCTGCCTAATATAGCATTATTCTGTTGGAAAGTCTTGCACCGTGCCGACGGACGATGTCGTCGCCACAAAAGGAGTTCAATTGGCATCCTGTTGCAGCCTCTGCAATCTTTCCCATGCTGAAAATATCGACTCCCTGCTATTCCTGTAAATAATTATTGAGCTGGTTCTTCAGAGTCTTCGATGTCCAAGAGCACCCATTTTCGGATATACTTTATTTCATCGCAAAATAGAGGAAAGCTAGACTTGATTCTCTGCTAAAAGATCTCTGGAATGCTGGCTTTATCAACATTTTATGGGCAATCTGGTTGGAGAGGAACTCGGTACGGTTTGAGAATTGAAAGCCGAGTGCTACAGGGTGCAAGATTAGGATCATGAAGTGAGTGTCGGAAGCCGGGATCAGGTTCCTCTGGATTGAAAGAGATGCACAAGTACTTAATGAGATTATTCATAATGACATGGTTTCGTGGACTATGGTAGCCCGATAGAAAAATGCTCGCGTATCATTATCTTCATTGTCTTGGCGATTGACTCACATATATAGTATAGGGAAGGGAATGAGGTCGCTAATAAGATAGCCAACTTTGTATGTACCCTCCCTATGTATGATAGGATTTGGTGGTCTATCCCACCATACTTTATAGACCATTGTATGGTTTTGAACGCTTCTAATAGACCTCGCTATAGGTTCTGCTAAAGACCTGTAACTTATGTACCAATCTCCATTTTTTCAATCCTAAGCAAACTAATAAGATTTTAGGAGTATATCTTTCAGACCCTCTTGAAGATCATCCTTTCCCGGATCCTCGTATGTTGAGTTGAATTCTTATCAATCGGAATCTGAATAGGCGGCTGTCACTCTCCGTAGGTTAGCAATCCTCTCTCGCTCTAGTGTAGCAACCGCACCCCTCACCTTCCCTCCGAAACCCCCTTGAATCGCACCCGTGAACTCTTGAAACAAAAGCCAGTCAGCCAGCGGGAAAGAGAAAGCCAGAGACCTATTCCATATGAGCTAGCTAGCCAATGAGATGAGCTACCCATTAAGAGAGCTTAAACCGATGTCCCTTGCCAGCCTGTAGCTAAGAGTAGCTTCTCTACCGCACCTCCAAAAGCGGGTATAACCTTACTAAAGCTGGGGCTTCGGCCGCTAGCAGCAACTTTTGTCCCGAAATACAATCTCAATTCCAATCTTTCTTTCGAAGCTCACCTTCCGGACACCAGTAAGAAAAGGTCAGTTCAGCGCGTAAAGCAAACCGAACCGAAAGAAGAGAGAATGGAAAGTTAGTCGCCCCTATCACATCACCAAAATCGCTTGCATTTCTATCTGATGAAATAGCTCAAACTGCTGATTCTCGGGAAATGATTCTCCGAGTTCACGACTCTAGCTGGTAGTGCTTCCCTGCCCCTTTGTGGGGACAGGAATGAAAGACTCAAAGTAGAGGAAAGATGGAACTCAAACTCCAATATCTCTTATAGGGATAAAACAGAAGTACATCCAATGTTCTCCGTTGGCGGCATGGCACCACTTGAAATTGCGTATAAAGAGACCGTACCTACCTGTTCGAGAACAACTTTTTCTAACGATTGGAATCGACGTGTGGCGGGAGGAGATTAAGAAGCAAAGGCCCTTTGTGGTGGTAGTCTTCGCCCGTGAAAAGCTTATTTTGAATTCAATCAAACTTCTTATGGGACTGGTAAGTCTCACATCGGTGCTCGTATCGGGTGCTATTCCGCTTACTCCACTTCTCCTCGCTCGGTTGCATGAAAGCTATGGCCAAGCCCCAAGTCGGGGGCGGAGGGGATAACTTAGAAAAGCGCTTCTTTATCTTATCATTGACCTAAGCCTGGGCGTATGAGGCTTTCGTTCTTTGTTTTGCTTCTGACTTTGATGGATGATATCAGATTCTGATATTGCTATTAAGGCAGTAAAGTGGCCAAACAGACAATATTACTCTTACTCAACCCCACACGGAACAAAAGGGGTGGTGTTAACAAACAAAAGAATCTTATCGTATAAGAAGAGGAAATAGGGAGCCTAGTCTCCATTTATGCTGAATTGTATCGCTCCTTATCAAGAAGGAGTCTATTCTTCAGTTGAGTCAATTGTTTCAGCTCAAGTTCAGTCCTACAGCAGGTGAAAGAGAACCCTATTTACCAATAAATGGAAAGTACGAAGGCAAGCAAGGAACTTTAGAGTGAGTGAACGTAGCGAAGAAGAAAAGCTCGACTTAATTAGTTAGGAAGTTATTAAGGTTCGACTAGACTATACTTTTCCTAATCGAATAAGCTCTTTTATTCGTTAAACGTTTGACAAACACCCTTATGGTCGTTTCACTCGCTTCCTATATGATGAGAATATCATGTCTTTCCCTTATTCTAGAGAGAAGGACGCAAACAGAGCCGGACCTTACTTAGGCAATGCCAACCGAGACTTCAAGCACTGAAGCTAATGAATTATTTAGCTAATTCTCAATGGTACCGAAATCTCTCAATAAAGCAGCTAGGCCGTTTTCCTATTTCTTTTCTAAAGGGGCTTACTCATAAAGAAAAAAGGGGCTTTACCCTGATGCAAATAGTCTCCGCGGCGTCACTATATCAAATAGCCTAGGGCGCTACTGTACTAGTTTTTTTCGGGTTCTTTGCTATTGAAGGAGTAAGCAGCGCGCTGCCTTTGGTTTCTTCAAGTCTTCCCGAGGGCTTCGACAAGGGGATCCTTTATCCCCGGCTTTGTTCATTATTGGGGCTGAAGTACTCTCCCGTGCTCTTAATCGACTTGTCTTGCAACCTGGTTTTGTGGGATTTAAAGTTCCTCGGGGCTGTCCAGCCCTTTCTCATTTAGCCTTTGCAGATGATGTCTTGGTCTTTTCTAGCGCGGCTTAAAGTTCTTTGAAAGGCCTGATGGAGGTATTAAATATGTATGAAAAGGCTTCGGGGCAATTAATCAATTCCCAAAAGAGTTGTTATCTTGCTCATTCTCGGCTTCCCTTATCTAGACATAGAGTTATTCAGCGAATAACTCAGTTCTCGTATAAACAGTTTCCTGTTAAATATCTTGACCCTATATATTGGGAGGTGCAAAGTTTCCTCTTTAGATTATGTTTGCCAATCCATAATCAACAGTCTTATCAATGAAAGAACCAATCCACCTTTCTCAGACAGGAAGTAGTGACCTTTTCATAGGTTCCCGACTAAGAAAATCGAGTGCTGAGAATCCTGTTTAAAAAGAGAAGACCGGTGACGTCCAATTTGTAAATAAAAAAAAAAGACCTATAACGAGTCTTTTCGGCCTATTTGTTATTCGGGCAGGTGTCCTCTATTTCGCCAGGAAATTCGTCTTCGGGTAGGTATGTATGGAATCAATATGCCGCTTATCACCATATAAGTTAAAAAAAAGGAGGAAGCGACAGCTGGTTCAACCGGAAGAGGGATAGGTATCAGGAGCTTACTTGACTTGAAGTAGAGGAAAAGCTGATAAAAGCAGGTCCATACTGTTACGAGATAGCGTGCAATACAAAAGGAATCTGCCTTTCACCCCGGTTCGTTTTAAGCGAGACGAGACTATACTCCATTGGCGGAGCTCTAGAACAACAACCAGTCCACTAGATCTACTCTCAAATTTTCAGTGATTCACCAGCCACTACATTCAGGGATCCCTCCTTATACTGCATTCCTTGCCTTGATTTCGAAATGGCAGCATCAGTGTCGACTAAAGCAAGGGTTAGGTTAAACCGTCAATCGGGGGGCTGACCTAGTGACAGTGTAACGTAATACTAAATAATGAGAAACCTTCCTGGCTTTTTTTTGCGTCTGATGATGCATATGCCGTGAGCCTACCATTCCGATGCCATATAACAGATCTTCATCCCTACCTACGCAGGGAAGGAATTCATACTACCACACGCTCATTCAATCACTTCTTAATTAGCCTTCGGGTTAACCTATCATTAGCAAGTCAAGCAGTTAATGGACATATCTCACAGGTAATCGATAGACTGACTAATTCAGTCTAATTGGCCTCAACGGTCTTATAGACTCTTCCTAGTGTAAGAGCAGCGTTGATAAGCAAGTTCCGTGCTAGCACTATCAATTGTCGGCGTAACGAGTGTTTTCTAGACTATATATTCGACATGTAATACCCGCTCTCCGCCAGTCGGGAGATTTCCACCAGTTACTCTAGATTTATAACATCTCCGGCATTGGATCACATCCTTAACGATCAAATTTATTGAATCCCCCGGCTTTATTTCAGCTTTCGGTGAAGTGACTCGCTCACCTCTTTCTTCTGCATTAGAAACTGCAGAAAAAAGAGAGCACTCATGTCCGATCGGGAGACAGCGGGGTAGTCGTTACATCCAACCTAGTAGTAAGCGATCCGACAAAAGCAAGCAAAACATTCTGAAAAATGGGATCCATGTACCGCGGACACAATAAGCTCTATGTCCCTTCGCGCAACCGAGGACATATGGCCGAAGATCGTATGAAAAAAAGCAAGATTCGCTAAGCTAGTGAAGATATGCATGGGACGAAAGTAAAGATTCTCTGGCCACCAAACGAAAGGCGAAAGCCAAAGGTGGGTCTATCGAGCGGTATAACCAATAGCCTTTGGAACGGTGTAAAGCCATTAGTAATTAGTAAGGGGCAGGCAGTCGGTTAAAGGGCCAGAAAGAAGCTTGCGAAATGCCTTATTAAACTCTTTTTTTTTGCAAGTTCCGAAAGGAAGCTAGGTGGCTAACAACCAGTCTGTCGCTCGTTCCTTTAGCTCCCCCACCCTTCTGTGGCTCTAGCATCTGTAAGAGCTAAGACCATTGGGTTAGGGACTGCTCGTGCTTTAGTTTTTGGGTTCTGGTGCCCATTCTATTCCCATGAAAGGGCGAGGCAAGGAACTGTAAGTGCTCAAGTAAGGGGTACGAAAGGAAGATACGATTTTGCTAAAGAGAGGAAAACGAAAGATTGGCTCACGTGCCTTATATCTTTCTTATTCTTATATGGGGCGAAAGGGTTCTCCTTTTATGCCTTTCCACAGAACAGAGTGTGAAATTCAATCCTGATCTAAATAAAGAGAATGCGCTCCTACTATCTTTCAATCCTTTCTTCTCATCCTAATCTTCCGAAGGTCCGAACATTTGTTTAATCTGCAGACAAGGATCGATGTAATTGAGCTCTAAATAGTGCCGTATGGAAGAAAAAAGCTAATCATGAAGTCTGCCTCAAGGAAGACTAAATGAATAAGTATGCAGACTCATAAAGGAATTGGCTTAAACCTCGATCTTTACTTTCACAAAACGCTTTCTTTATGTTTTGTGAGTTTACTCCTTATGCTAGAGCCCACCTGGCCTACCGGTCTTGTAAACCGATACACTTCATTAATGACTTCCCTCAAAAGCAAAAGAACAAGGGATTTGCTTACTTACGATTAAGGCCTGTTGGTGAACGCTTAATGAGAGTTGACCCATCAAGTAAGACAAACTCGGGTTTTGCTTTATACAAGTAGGCCTCTGATCGAGGGAAAGAAGCTAAAGACGGAATGACTTACGGCCTTACCTTGAAAACATGGTTTCTGCAAAGAAAGATCAGATTCTCAATCCCTATCCTATTGCTTAAGGAAGGATTATGAGTCTACCATCTTCTCGGAAACTAAGGAGAAAGGAAAGAGAAGATTCCCAGGTCTATCCCAGGTAATGCTAGAAGTATGAGAACAAGGGAAAGCTGCTGTCAACAACTCCTTGGTTTGAAGCACCAGGTCTTACTGTCGCTGACAGAGAGAAATTTCAGAGAGATTGCTTGACTGACAATAGAAGGATCAGGGATGAGGTCTCCAAGGAAGGCAAGAAGGAAAGGAGAATCACAGGTTCAAAAGGAAGTAAACTAACTCATTCTTATTGGCATCATCCGGTACCTTCCGGCACCCTTGGTAGAATCCTAGTAAACTACCTTCTTCTATCAAGGAATCTTTCTTATCCGGAAGGATTCTATAACGCTATTCTTAAGGCTATTCTTCTCTCTACATCCTATGTTCCAGGTCCTGCCCCTATACCTTTGGCTTTGGTCACGAAAGCCTTAGAACCAAATCCTGTAATAGCAGCCCTAGCCCTAACCTATCCCTCAATAGGACGGACTTCTCACTAGATTGTTCTAGCGGACTAGCAAAATAGAAATAGCGAAATTCTTGGGTCATCTCCTTCGAGTGATAAGGTGAACATGTAAACCATAGGAGGAAAAGGCTTAAATAAGCAGTCTTCCTTCTCCTAAATAAGTCCTATCCTAAATAGAGGAAAGTTCCGTCTACAAGACAAGAGGCTTTGCTAGTAGCTTTCCCACCTTTAGCCGAAAGAGTAAAGGAAGAAAGGTTCTTTGACCAAGCATGCTCTGATCAGGTATTCAATGGATAGATTCTGTCACTTGATCCGCCTACTCTCCTTTCTTTTGGAGTAGGAAATCGATTCAATGATTTACAAGATCAAGAATGAGGGGCGAAGCAGGCTCGCTAGTTTACCTCGAGAAAAAAGAATCCTATTTAGGACAGGAACTAACTGCGGTCTCTTTCGGAAAGGTTGCTTCAAGCGATGTTACCGCTTCTCCTATTGTGCTAGACCCCGGTCCTGCCTACGCTTCAGATCGCCTATAGCTTTTAGAAAGAAAGCGCTACACCCTATTTCGAACAAAGCTAGAAGCCCAGTTACGGGCAAATCTTTCGGCCAAAGTTTGAAGCCCCTTAGGATGATGCTTACCAATCGAGCTGGCAAAGAACGCTATCCTTTCACTAGAATCAGTAAGAGAGCGATCGCATACTTCTTTCTAAAAAAAGGATTTCTCATCAGGTTCTAAGTAAGGTCTCCGTCCTTCCAAGACACCTTCCTTGGATGAATCAATGGTGAATGTTGGTAGTTTACTCGTTCGACCGAAGGGCTATCCTAACTGCATTGACTCCGCATCCATTACTAAGATGGCTACCTATGTGACATATCCTCTCCTTGACGGGGAGGCCTTGGCAACATACACCCCAGATAGACAGATACCGATCCAATGGCAATGAATTCAATGACCAGCTCCCTTTCCGCCTTGCTTGTCCATCCCATGCGCTAAGAATAGGGAAGGCTAGCCTCCATAGCTCTACAGTCGAATGGTAATCTTGCTTTCTATTGGGGACCAGTGAAGAGGAAGTTTCTTGCTTAACCACAGGAGAACTGCTTTCCGGTGAGGCGATTCATGTCCTGCCCCGCAATTGAAATTAAGGAAATATAGTAAGGGGCAGCCCCCGCTTACGTGTGTTGTGCCACTTGATGGGGAGTACGAAGCTCGAGTAGGAGAGAGGGCTGGCTTTGCTTGCTTGACTACTATGCCGATTGATGGATATGGATTGAGTATGAAGGTGCCTATGACTACTCTTTGCTTGAAAGATTGCAGTTTCGGGGAGAAGGGAAGGAGGGAAGTTCAACTAGTCGATCTAGCTGCTTAGCTTATCTTATCTTATGTGGTTTGGGCATACGGATTCGACTAGCATTCACGTGGGTAGCATTTGAATGCGGGGAACAATCCCCCGAAAGCACCGGGATTCCACTTTACTTTCTTTCCTATGGTCCTATCCCATTATAAATAGAGTAAATAGAGACTCTTCGACTAAGACATTGCCTTTATATAAAAATACTGTTCACATTTCACCGGCCAGGTTCGAGACTCTCTTCCCTTCGTCAACATAGAGAGATTGGGAAAAACAAAATGGAATTGAATTGCTTTCGGAGTAGGGGCCGTAAACGCTAAAGGATATAGAGGTACCATTCGAGAGTGACTTGGGTCTATATCTTCTCGGCAAGCAAAGGGAAATCAAGGAAGTCCACTATAGGAGGCAGAAGAATCCCTTGGACCAGGCTGAAGATGCGTCTACCAGCGCAGGATTAAGATAAGCTAGCTCATTCCTTTATCGGGAAGCTCGGCTCGGTTCAAGGAGAAGGGAATGGCTTTTTTCTCCAGCTGCTAGCTTTGCCTCTCCTCCCGTGTCCGCTCCCCGGTATTCTTCTTTTGTGTAGGGACTGGACCCATTTGTTGTGGTTTCTGATGGTGCCTTATCCAGGTGCAGCTTCAACATTAAAAAAATCGGGCTTGAGGGACTACCCTCACTTCCTTTAATTGCTCTTTCAGCCAAGTCGAAACATTCAAACAAAGTTCTAAAGTTTCCATTTCTTTAATTGACAGAGGGTCATCCCCAAGTCGAGAAACCTTCTTTGATTCAAGACACTCTACACCATGAAAGACCTCTTTTGCTTAAAAATGTCAACAACACAGGCTGAACTTGTTTTGGAAGAGGGGATGACCTAGGTAGCGCATAAGCTGGAGCCAGAGACTGGACCCACTATTGAAAGAGGCCGGCTTCCCGGTCAGATGAAGGGTCTTTCCTAGAAGGAGAGTTGAGTAATGGCGGGTTTCGGGACTTAATGACTTTTCTGGTGGTTCACTGGCAGGTAGGGAATCCGAATATCCCACAATGACAGAATTCACCGAAATAGGGTGCATTTTTAGATATAGTGACTGAGCGTGTACCCCATCTAGTAACAGTTGCTAGTTCGGCTTGTGATGAAAGTCTCGTAGTATAAAGTAGTACATCGAAGTACGGAAGGAAGAAGAGAGGAATCCACTCCAAGTCCCTTTTGCGTGTGGATCTTATTGATCTCCTGTATCGACCGTAAGAGTAGAAGAAGGTTAGATTGCCTTACCACCAGTAGTTGAAAGACAGCGTTTCAGGTCCAGAGTTGTATTCAGTAAGTTGGGTAGCTCAATTTTAATCTTTCAGCTTCTTCTTACTGGAAAAGCGATGCCAGGAGTCGTGCTAGCTGGAGACTGAGACTTAGCTGGAGCTTGAGACTGAACTTGCGTCTGAACTTGAGCTAGAAGCCGAACCGCTTACCAACAGTGGTTTTTTCCCGGTTTCTACCCGAAAGAGGAAAGGAAGAGGTTTAGGGAGAGGGAAGGGCTTCTTTCAAGGGAAGGGGACCGAGAAGCAAGGATCGGACATTCAGTTCAAGGTGGAGAACCCTATAGTGACGTTCACTACAATATGGCTCTTCCCCTACTAAGAAAGCAGTGCTTTCTTTGCTTCATCAATCCCTAGCTAAGCTACCAGGAACAGTTGACTGTCACTTTCGAGATGCTTCCTTCCTGGTCCCCTATTAAGGAACCTACCTAAAATTGTTGTTTAGTAGTAGCAAGCCGTAGCCCGTGCCAGAGAACTTCTTCGCACCAGTGAGGGCTCTAGTTCCTCCAGCTTCAGTTCCTTACTTGTTTGTTTTGTTTTACCTGATAGCCTTTCACGTTTAGAGGAGGATTTGGTGACCTTCCTAAAAATGAAATTACATAGAGTCCCTCTTTCTTGACTTTGTAACGGGGAACCGAACCCCACTGGAGGGTTCGCCTTCTTCCAAAGCATAACCGTTCCCTAGGATTATGGCAATTGTCTCGGCATGAAGAGGGCTTGCAGTAGTCCTCTAAAACATGAAAAGGGGTATGTTTCGTGGCAATCCTCTAAGGCAGTCCTCTAATAGATAACAGGCTAAATCAATACGCAATCCAGCGAAGTGAACGATTTCCATAAAAAGTTTTGGCTGATAAGGAAGAAAGGTCACAGATACTGTCTCATCATAGGCGACAATCTCGGGCTTAGGCCACTACACTACCCCACCTCCATCAATCCCTTATTGAGTTCAAAATTTTTTTGTTTTGGTGCTAAGCTATATGATCATTCAACGAAAAGCCTAGTCATTATCTATAATCGAAATTCAGTACCGGATTTTTAGCACGTACAACCATCAAACCAGAGACCAAAGCCGACGTACAGTCGGGAATAATACCTACAGCTAGGAAAAAAATAATTTATTATTTTTTTCAGAGAATAAAATACATATACACATGGAGGCACCCTTTAGAAGAAAATAAAAATCTAAAATCCTAAAGCCTAAAGGCAAAATAAGAAGCAATAAGGAAAACCACAACTTCCTTATTATAAATACAACAAAAAGAAGCAATAATGGAAACCACAACTTCCTTATTCACCTGACTTCTCTAAACTTTTAATCATATATTAAATAGTTTATTATTATTTACTTAGCTTGTAAGTATCGATCGATATGATTATGGGAGGTAAAAAATAATAAATTATTTTTATCAGAGAATTTTTTAATATTATATAAAATACTGACATATAAGAATAAGGAAACCACAACTTCCTAATTCACCAACATATAAAATAAATAAGTAAAAAGCAGGTAATCCTCTAGAAATTACCACCTAATCCACTCAAACAACTTACCATACCAAAAGGTCCCCAAAAAGGAAAAAAACAACTAACACCATGATCATTAAATTGACGAAAGATTCTAAGATAAGGAATCTTATTTGGATGCGGTCATATGACAATCGTAATGATTTGAATATGAAAGAATATGAAAGAATAAAAAAATATTGTAAGGCATATTCTATATATAGTAGTTATAAGAAGTTTTATTCGTCTATCAACTATTATTCTTATTGGGATCGGTTACTAAATGGTATTGATAGTGTTATAAGCAAGAATTGTTATCCTGGGAATATATATGCTTCTACAAGTTTTATTGACCCATACCCTCGCATTAATGAATTTGAAATTCTAATTTTAGCCTTTATACAATTGCTAGAGCAGTATGCCTACAATATTGATTCAAAGTATGTTAAATTTACCATTGGATATATAATGTGTTTACCTACAGTTTCTGAGCTGTCTTTTATATTGGGCAAGGCTATTCCTTTGTGTGATCTAAATGGTAATAGACTTCCTAAAAAAAAGATCTATGATATAATTGAACAACTAGTGAGGTTATACGGTGAAAAATATGAGGATGCAGTGATAAAAGGGGTATTCATTAATATCTATTATGAATCAAACGAATCCATTAAATCATTAGACTTTCCTAATATACCAGCTTCTGATATGGTTGAAAAGATTATCAATGTTATGGATACTAATATAATAAGTTGTTGTAATCTACCGGAAGTCAAATCACTTCAGTATAAGCAGAGTCGTATTCCCTCTAAGATAAGCGCAATCAAAGGTAATAATCAATTAGAAAGTCGTCCTTTCATTGTAGCCGATATAGAGACTATATTGATAAATAATGTTCATGTTCCTTATGCGATTGGTTACTTAGTGGTTATGCCAGGTGATGATCTGACTTCCAAGAGGATTGAAACCTTATTCAGTGAAAATTACATTCCTTTCTATCTTGACTTTGAAGAAAGGAGTAAAAAAATGTTATTTGATTATTTCACTAAATTGGAAGAATGTGTGATGAAAAATAAGAGGCTTCGAACTGTTTATTTCCACAATTTTGCCCGATTTGATGGAATTTTAATTCTTAGGTATTATGCTGAGCGCGGTAAAAAGTATAAAATCAAACCCTTGGTGAGGAATCATAAACTTTACGAGCTGAAAGTCTATATTAACGATAAATTCTTATTACGTTTTAGAGATTCTTGCACATTGCTGCCTAGCTCTCTTGCATCATTGGGAAGTACATTATGCCCTGAATTAGGTCCCAAAGGTTCTATCCCACATGAGGATTTGGATGTGTCTGATCTTCAGGCTAAGAGTGAGGATTTGATAAACTATCTTCGACAAGATATCCTTATCTTAGGTGGTGTGATGTTGAAGGCTCAAGAAATTAATTGGTCTCAGTATCAGATTGATATTGAGGGTGTGATGACTGTGTCAGCGCTTTCCCTGAAAATCTTTCGTAAGAAATATTTTGATGATAATATCTTTCATATAAATATACCAACTCAGAACCAAGACACTTTTATTAGGCGCGGCTATTATGGGGGTCATGTGGATGTATATAAGCCCTATGGCGAGAATCTTTACTACTACGATGTTAACTCTTTGTATCCTTATATTATGAAATCCTATCCGATGCCTTGTGGTGTACCTGTCTGGTATAATAATTTGGAAGGCCAGGATTTAGATAACTTGTTTGGATTTATTGAGGCCTATGTTGTATGTCCTGCTAGTATATCACGTCCATTCTTGCCATATAAGGATAAATTTGGTACTTTAATCTTTCCTACAGGTAAATTCATTGGAATCTTTTATAGTGAAGAGTTGAAGTTCGCACGTGATTTAGGTTACCATATAATTCCTCTTAGGGGGTATTTGTTTGAGGCGATGCCCAGTCCTTTCGAAGGGATCATCTCTGACCTCTATGAAAGCAGACTCGAAGCTAAGAAAAGAGGTGATGAGCCTATGACATTTATTTATAAGATTTTAATGAATTCGCTCTATGGTAGATTTGGTATGAATCCAGAAAGTACTGTAACCGAGATCTGCAATCAAAAAAGATACGAGGAATTGATGAAGATGGATAATTTTCAATCAGCTGAAATGCTTACCGCTAATTACTATATTGTCAATTACATTACCAATAGTAGCTTCGCAGAAGACGATAACTGGAAAGCTCCTAAGATGTCGGCGGTTCAATTGGCAGCTGCTGTAACTGCTTGTGCTCGTATTCATATGTATCCATACATTTCCAGACCTGACTGTTATTATACTGATACTGACTCAATAGTTCTAGGATGTCCTCTTTCTGACGATTTAATCTCATCCATGGAAATGGGGAAATTTAAACTCGAATACTTTGTCAAGAAAGGAATCTTTTTAGCACCAAAAAGTTATATGTTAGAAAGACGAACAACATGTTATTAGACACAAGGGCCCTGCTAAAGATTTAGTAACATCTGAATGGTTTAAAAAGCAATTAGCTGATCCATCTCTAACGGAGCTGATCCCCACTCATGTAAATTTCAGAATAGATTGGAAAAAACTCCAGATTGGAAAAAAAGATATTCTCATCAAACTAGGACTACCACAGAGTACGAAAAGAGAGAATGTCTATGATTCAGAAAATGTTTGGATAGAAACACGACCTATAAATGTAATTGACCTAGGAAGTAAAGATGCTACTACTATATTTAAATATGAGCTATTGAGGATATCAGGGGTTTCAGTCAGTCAGTCCACTACTGAGGGTCAAAAGACCCCTACTGAAGGTCAAAATACCCCTACTGAAGGTCAAAAGGCCACTACGGTTCAACCTACTCTCTACAATACCAAGGCTAAGAAGGACCACGACAATACCAAGGCTAAGAAGGACCACGGCAATACCAAGGCTAAGAAGGACCACGACAATAGTTTTCCCCTTAAACCCAAACCTGATGAATAAAAGCAAGAAATGAGAAGGGCCCTACCTTATCTCCCAACTCTCCGGTTCAACCGTTAGACCGGTCCATTTTAACACCAAGAAAATATAAAAAAAGAGATATATTGATTCTCTTTTAACACCTTAATATCTTCTAAGACACGATCTTCTAACTGATGAGGAGATTTATGCTAGAATAGATTATTTGAATGGACAGACGGGCTGAGGCATTTAAGGTGGGCAATAAAAAAGTGAAAAAGGAAGTCAAACCACAACAGCCGGAAGAACCCACTCCCCCATCCTCGACCAAAGGTACAGGTAAACCTAAGAAGCGGCGTTAACTATCTATCAAAACCGACCGCCCATCCCTTGCTCGCTTCACCACGACGTGGATTCGAACCACAACTCTCTCCTTAGTAGATCGTGATCTGGTCTGTCGTCCTCCTCATTATAGTCCTCCTAGAATCCAATGCGTTTCGTCGGAATACATCCTGTCCTTTCACCTTTCACTTTATGTAGTCAGTACTATAGCTACTAATAAAATCAGACTAGGAACCAAAAACCAGACGGAATAGTAGGTATAAAAGTAAATTGCCCAGTGTTTCCAAATTAGTCCAACTTCGTACCTTTCCGGCATGAACCGTATATCTCCATAAGGTCGTATTTCTGTGGGTTGGTAGTAATGGAATAGATTCATTATCTAAAATGAGGAACATTCCCCGCCAAAGGATCAGTCCAATAATACCACTCACTGGTAAATAGCGCAATACTTCTTCGTGAATCTCCGCTATTTGAATATTGAACATCATAACCACGAATAGGAATGAACCGGCAATAGCACCTATATGAACTACGGGGTAGATCGTAGCGGAAAAGTCTTAGGGCATGCCGTTAGGCTGAGCTACTGGAGACCAAAGCCGACGTACAGTCGGGAATAATACCTACAGCTAGGAAAAAGGCTATCATGATACCTAAACCTACCGCTCGCATTGTGGGCCCGTTCGCTGGGATCTCCAGCTCGGTAAAAGGGGTATCCTTCTCGAGCATGGCTGCCACGTTCTCGGCTACATTCTGACATTCGATAAAATGCAGCTTGTGGAAACCCGGGGCAACATGATTCTGGTCAAAAAAAGGATCAAAGCATCCGACCGGGGAGAAAATTGGACCTTCCGTGGGAATGAACGAGAACCAGGCGGTACATCCTATACCGAGGGTAATAAGAATCATCATGCGCCCGTATTTTCCAGAAAACTCAGTGAACACCTCGACTAGAATTTTGCCGGTATCCCTCCACGCTAGCTCTTTGATACCTAGTACGGGCATAGCCACTGGTCTCAATGGGGCAGTATAGTAAGACACCCCCAGCGAGTTACTCAGAAATTTGAGCTTCTCCTCCCTTCTCGGCAGACGTAATTCGTGAAAAAGGAATTGTTGCTGCCCAGGTCTGAACCGGAAACCAAGACCCATTTTGACTCCATAGGACAGCAGGGAGCCCATTAATTCATCCGGGAGCTCCACAAATGGGGCTCCAAGGCTCTCAACAAGGGTACGCTGCCATTTGCTGGGACACGGAAAACCGGATAAAGAACCGGTGGGGTAGTGGTACCCACCGCGAACGGTGAGAGGATCACCTCCCTCGGGTTTGTCTTCCATAGAGGTGTATTTTCCCTCGGGTTTGTCTTCCAAGGACAGCCTTTCTAAATCCATGCTTAAAGCAAATACTTGAAAATTGTCAAGCTCATATAAGAAACGATAAAAAGGTTCGTGCTCCAATTTCATTAATACTCAAACTACTAGTACATCCCCTCCCCCCTTTGCCCATATTCCTAGTTTAGTGCTTTAGCACTAAATTTCTAAGCACCCCTTTATTCTATTCTTTAAAAAAAGTACACCAGAGAAGCCCTGGTCCTTTATTCTATTTTACTGATAGATAATTTCTATCTAAAAGGTCATTTTATGCAATTATGAACATCCCCTCCCTCCCACTTCACAGTCTACACCTCGTAGGTTCCTACTTCTGCCATTCTCAATCCTAAATAAGGCTTCTTGAATTGCACCCGAGAATTTAAATGCTGTAACCACGGATTTCAATACCCAACTGAAATGGTCATTTGTTTCTTACCCAGCAAAACATAAAGTAGATTGCATTTTATTTTCTTTCATTTTTCCTGTCTTTAGTAATGAACACTGTAGTTAATCCTACCTTGGGACCTCCAGCTCTCAAGCTGGGCCTTAAATTCATTCCACTTCACTTCATTAGAAGGCTCCTCAGAATCAATCACTTGATTACCGCACACAGCATCTACATAGTTTCTGTAACACTTAACAAAGTCTGATACTTTTATAAGCCATTTCTTTTTATCTTTTTTTGGTGAAAGTGAATTCAAGAAATTTGTAAGATCATCAGATGACATAGGATCTTTTTCTATGTTTATGAATGTTTGGTAAGTAAAGCTTTTATTAGTATGGGTGAATGGCCTAATCAGATTTTGCATAATAAAAGCATTAATTATTCCAATGGGATGCCCCATATTAATAAAGACCTTGGTATATATATCAGGGACTAATTTTACGTAATGCGGAGTTGTGATAAAATTATCGTGTACGGTATAGATAGCCGCACGTTGACTCAATAATGATTCCACTACTTTCATGGCAATGTATGCATCCTTTTGATGAATAAAGTTGGCGCATGTTGCGGATTGAGTCTTTCGCCTATCCCTCTTTACAGTGGGTATACTTAGAGTAACCCGTCGTCTCTTTTTCGTACTCCTTTCATAAACACTTATATTTTCTTTTATGAAAGACATATAGTCCTGTTTTGTAGTGAAATACGGTATACTATAGTGCACTGGTTTATCCATTGTTGAACAAAACCAACTAATGGTGGTAATCAACTTAATAAAATTGGCTATGTCTGGATATTTATGGATCCAAAATTCATTGCTAAGTTTAGCAAGGTTATATGTATCCTTTCGACTTAGTAATTGACCATATGTTAGCCCAATATCCTTTTCCATGCTGGTCAATGTCTTCCCATAGATCAATGGCATGAATAAACTCTTGATTAGATTTCTATCTAACTTTGAATTAATCATTTCCATCTTTGACTCATCATTTATTCGATGATGCACAAATTCCTTTAAATCCTGGAGCAAGTACGTGTATACATCTTGTATTTTCCCATCAGGGTTGGGAGTAAGATTCGTTCTCCTAGCCATTTCTTCGTTAAGTAATAAGTAACTCATGATCTGATAAGCACTGGCTGCTGCATCTTGAGTTATTGGTATTCTATTATATTCTTGAACTCCATCGTTACACTGGGCCATGGCTATGAACTGAAATGGATTGCTAGCACCCTTAGCGAAGTTTATTAAACTCTCATCAGAAGCATAGATCAAACTCTGGTTTTCCTTATACCATTGAAGAGCTTCATCATAAGAATGGAATTTCTTATACTTAAAGGCTGCAGCAGAGGCTACTATGTCCTTTACCGACAGGTTGCATCCTTCTTCCTCTTGATGATTGTTGGCAAAGACTATTAAACTTCTAGCAAAATCACGCTCATGAAAATGCAAGACACCAGCGCGGTAGATTCGCCCTCGGAAGTCCATAAAGGCGGGCAGATAAAAGACATAATCCTCGTATGCGGACACTAGCCCGATTATGAAATCCTCATACCTAGCTTTTTGCACCTTAATAGTTAATTCTTTTAAGAGAGCGCCAAGGCTACAAGCTCCCTCTATAGCCTTATTACGGTAATAAGATTTCCTCATAAGATCGAAGACTTCTTTCAGATTCACGCGTGCTAGTTTTCCAGGCATAAGAAGACCTACTTTTTCTAAAGTAGGACGATTCTTCTTAATGAACTCCAATACTTTTTTATTTATCCGAAATCCTTGGTTCTGAAGCCCATTCAATATTGAGCACATTTCCTTATACTTTTTTAAATATAATTCTATATTGAAATTGATTAGGTTATGGGATGATAGAAGACCCTTTCTATAATATATGTCTAAGGTAGGACCGCTTAAGTAACCCCCTCTCAGATCCGATGACATCAAATTCTCTTTTTCAAAATCCTCGTAATTTAAGGGCTTATGTTTATTAAAAGGGCGGTTCCAATCTAACGGCTTGCAAACCATTGGTAAATTGAGTCTCAACGGGAGATTACTTAAGTCAAAATTACATACTGCGAATAAATTGTATTCTAAATAACCCTTTCCTTTCTCTTTCACTACTGCTTTCTTATCAGCTGAAATGGACTCAATATAAATCACTTTTCTTTCAATCATGAATTCAAGCAATCTTCTACCAATTTCAAATTTAGGCCCTTCTTTTTTATGCTTGATATCACCTTCCTTACTACTATCAACTCGACTACATTCCATTTTATTGATTATATGAGCCTGTGTTTGAACTGTTCTATCTAATAGTCCCAACAGTGTTGAGACCCTCACAACCGAGGACTCTTGAATACAGTGGAACGCCACCCCCAGTACATGAATAATGATAGCCTCCAAAGTATAGTGACCAAACTCCTCCAGCATAGTGCTATCATCTGTTGATAGGCGACTCCTTAGATAATCCTTAGCATTAGGCTGATCCTTCTTAATCAATAACTTGATTATGTTCGAACAACACTTATAAATACTTTTTGGAAGGTGCGATAGGACTTCAATAATACATCCAAGCCTCAAGCCAATACATGATTTTCCCTTAAACGAGTTATTTCCCGAGATATAGAAATGGGTACCTGCGAAAGTGAGTTCTCTAGCCAGCCAGTTACAAGCCAGTATTCAGCCAGGGGTATGGAAAGCCTGTTGAAAGGTGCCTTCTTTTGGGGGTTATAACACCTAAGTCGATGCTTTCTTAGGTAGGGCAATCCTGTTATCTGAGTTAGGAGAGTTTTTTTACTTAAGTATCTTCATACATACGGTACCTATCCCGATTGCAAGGGCGCAGGGTCAAAGCATGGTTAAAGGTTCAAGTAGGAAACTATACCTTCTTGATCTTGCTTTCTTTCTTCTCCGTCAGTTAAGTAAGAGCAAGAGCAAACTAAGGGGATTGAGCCAGTCTTGGCAGTTCAAGTAAAAGGAGCGAGGTGCCTTCAGGCAGGTATCTTTATGAAGTCATGGAAGAGAATCAAGTGCAGATAAGAAAGTACCCCGTTTCCACCACAACAGGGAAGCTACCACAGAAGTAAGAGATTGGTTGGGGAGTTTCACCTGCACCCTTTGCTACGAAGTAAGCGAATCAAGGCAGTTATTAGGCTTCCTTTAACGAAAAGAGTAGAAAGCCAGTCCCTTAAGGCTTATGCGTACCCTGTGCCCCATTCCCGTTCAAGCCGAAGACTTATTCTTATTACAGGATGTCACCTTGAATAGAGTAATAAAGCACGCCGGGCTTATGGCTTTTTTATCTACTGTTGAAAGCTAGTCCTCCAAGCCTGTGCCCGAGAGGAGGCCCCCATATTCTGTTCCGAGCGCGTAGTATGTATATACATAGTATTCCCGAGCGATAGTAGCCCTTGAGCCTATGCCTTCTAGTATTCCCCCCTGCGCCAGCTATTTTTGGACTTTCCTTTCCAATGCTCGAATGCGTATGTTGCTTCAAGCGAGAAAGTAGACCCCTATATCGTTGTTAGGACAGACAGAATATACATCCAAACCAAAGGCAGTTCTTGTGCCAGCACCTACAACCCGCTCATTCCCTTCTTGTCCCCTTTTTTACCCCTTTTCATTAGCTTCGCTACCGTGCTGCCTAATAAGAAAAAGAACTGAGGAGCTGGAACTTGTCGAGCTTTCATGAACAGCGTATAGTCGGCTAAGACTAAATTCCGTACCTTCTTTCACTAAGGGTTCAAAGAGTCCGGTCATATCCTCAAGTCAGCTATCTTAAAAGTAAGCCTTATCGTACCTCGTTATCGTTTAAGGGACTGAAATCCAATAAAAAGACGGAATCTGCACTTAAAAGAATGGGAAAAGCATGCATGCTTCCCTAAGACTTCTTGCTTAGATGTAAAAAAAAAGTTGAAGTTGAAACTTAAAGATATTTAAGCAAGTAAGAGAGCCATAGGATTGAAGAGAGAGTGAGGGCCAAAGCATTTTATTAAGCCTCTGCACTGGAACGGGAGACGGTGGCTTTCTTTTTAGAGCCCCCAAGAAAGAAAAAGGGCCTAAGTATGTAAACAACCCCGTGGTAGACCGCCTTTTTTCAGGTTTGGAAGCGCATCAGAGAAAGCAGAAACAAGGGAGGACCTGGTAGAATGGTGATTCCAGCTCCTTCATGCCACCCTAACGTTGAGGCTCATCTCTCTAGCTATAGCATAGAGCAGACTGTTATGAGAGTCCAGGGCGTTGCAATCAAGATTTCGTAGTTAGACCGTTGATACCCAACTGAATAACTGACCGATGGCGGAATGGTAAGCTTCCTCGTTCACTTGCGCGGGTCGGCACTTATTTCGTATGTGATGCAACTACAATGCTTGAGAGGTCTAGTTATAGGTCTCAAAAGTGGGAGAGTCAAAAGAGGAATCGAGATAGATGTCTGTCTCCGCCTCACCGTAAGGCTTTCAGGTTGAGCTGCCATCTCTATTGGCCTGTCCTGTGCCAGTCGAGGTAAGGAGCTGATCAGGGCATTCATCCGTCGGATTAGTCTAACTCGGTCAATGAATGCATGGATTAATGTTCTCAGTATGAGTTCTTTCCTTCTTCATTGGGTGAGTTGGGATTAGAAGAAAGTCTCCATAGGTCCGCTACTCCCCTCTTCGTTCAATCTTAACTATGCGGGTCATCAAAGAACTAACCTTTCTGCCCCCGGGTCAAAGATAAAAAAGAAATATATATAAATAAATAAATAAATATATATATATATATGTAACATAACGGCAATGACAGCTAAAATAGCAACATGAGATAGGAGAGAGCTGACCCAGCAACGGCATAGGAAAGATGTGATCCAGTAATTTGTGTAAAAGAAAGATGATCAGGCAGGTGGCCTAGCTAACACAGCTATGGAAGTCCGATTCTTCCTTGATTTTGCCTTTTCTTTTTTGGTATGCCGCTCCGCGAGCAAGGAGCGCCGCGAGCAGAGCGAGAGAACGAAGTGGGCTTTGGTGATGTCGGAATTTGCACCTATTTGTATCTATTTAGTGATCAGTCCGCTAGTTTCTTTGATCCCACTCGGTCTTCCTTTTCCATTTGCTGAACATAGTTCGACCTATCCAGAAAAATTGTCGGCCCACGAATGTGGTTCCGATCCCTCCGGTGATGCCAGAAGTCGTTTCGATATACGATTTTATCCGGTTCCCATTTTATTTATTATCCCTGATCCGGAAGTCACCTTTTCTTCTCCTTGGGCAGTACCTCCCAACAAGATTGATCTGTTTGGATCTTGGTCCATGATGGCCTTTTTATTGATTTTGACGATTGGATCTCTCTATGAATGGAAAAGGGGTGCTTCGGATCGGGAGTAACCACTAGTGATAGGGCAAAGGGGGGAAGGACATAGGAAAGAGGGATGCCTACTTTGAATCAATTGATTCGTCATGGTAGAGAAGAAAAACGGCGCACGGACCGTACTCGAGCTTCGGATCAATGTCCCCAGAAGCAAGGAGTATGCCTGCGTGTTCCGACGAGAACACCGAAAAAACCAAATTCCGCTCTACGTAAGATAGCCAAAGTACGGTTGAGCAATCGACATGATATATTTGCTCACATTCCAGGCGAAGGTCATAATTCGCAGGAACATTCTCTAGTTTTAGTCAGAGGAGGTAGAGTGAAAGATTCGCCAGGTGTGAAATCCCATTGTATTCGAGGAGTCAAGGATTTGCTGGGAATTCCGGATCGCAGAAGGGGAAGATCAAAATATGGTGCGGAAAGACCAAAATCGAAATGAATGGAAGATGCCTCTGGAACGTCGTTTTTGGTTTTTTTGAGGGCGATATGGAGGCTGCCTGGACCGAGGAAAGCGGTCCAGTTCATTTGGGCAGCTGTCTGGAACAGTGTTCCAGTTGCAACGGTCATCTATCTCTAAGAGAGGAATATCCTGCTCGACGATTGTGCTGCATGTGTGGGATAAGGGAGAAGACAACTGAACGGTTTAAGGACAGATGGAGGGATCCTTTCGAATCCGCATTAATTATAGGACGCCAGTTCCGTTTGTTAAATCGAGATAAGCCAAGAATCAGAAGATTCCATCTTTATTTTTTCAGAAGAAGTACACTGAAAATCTTCAGAAGAAATTTGCAGATGTATGGCTGCAAACCTGTCGCTACTCCTCGTTTGACAAATGAGAAGCTGATGAAAAAAGATGGATCAAAGAAGGCTAATGCCTCCATCTACCGAAGCTTAATAGGAAGCGCCCCCTATATTTGACAGCAACAAGGCCAGACATAATGTTCGCAGCAAGCCTATCAAAATGGTTCATGCAGAGTCCGAGCCAAACACTCACTTCGGTGTCGCGAAAAGATTACTTATCTATCTACAAGGAAGAATTCCGTTTGGAATTTTGTACAGTTCAACTTCCGACTCATAGTTTATCGGCTACACTGATAGTGATTGGGCTGGATCAGCATGCTTGGCTTCTCCACCGACAGAAAGAAAGAATAGTTCAGCTCCTCTTCCAGGTCGAATGAGTGGGATGGGACATCCCTGCAACCAGCCAAAAAATAATGTATCGATCAGGGTGGATAGATAGAATTCGAGTTGGCTAGGTCCTACATCCCTGTCTGGCCTTAGAAAGAAATTGAGTTTGACCCCTCTGTCTGGAGGTCTCCCATACATGTGTGGCCTCAGTCAAAGGTTCAGTTGTGTGTCCGCCGAGCATTCCACATCATCTTTTCGGGTCGGTGGAAGAGATCGGACGATAAGCCCATCTGTACCAGCTAGGCCCTTGGGTTCGGGTTCATCCACCTCCCCACCTACCGGTGGGATTCAAATGGATGACCTTTTCATCCCCCTAGCTGCCCCTGGCGCTGGAGTTTCGACTCGCTTACTCACTTTGATGGTGTCCAGACGGGCTCGCAACCTTCTTAGAGAAGGTCCGCTCGCAGGCTCGCTCATCGATCCCTGATCCTACAAGGGCCTCCAAGTCTGCTCGATGTTAGGATCCTATAGCTCCTATCCCCCAGTCAATAGACAATGAGCAAACCGCAGAAGAAAACGTGTTCGTCTAAGCGTGCTACCGGCCAACGTGTTGCGGACTTAGTCCCCGTTCCGCAGCATGCCGAGTCCTGAAGCGATACCCGATTGTTGTTGTCTATCTCGAACCTCGTTCTTCATCCCTCCTTTCGGCGGAGACAAACTTGATCTCATATGACTCTACATTAATCGATATTGATCTTGATGCTCGCTCATTTCTTGGTGACTCGCTCATGAGATAGGGGAGAGGTCGGAGCGTCCCTTCAGAAGATATTTATATGACCGAAGTTCTCGCCTGTCTCAGAGGAATACAAATCGCTGCTGCTTCAAATCCTAACAAGTCCTTTTGGATTGAGGCTGACTCCAAGCTTATTGTAGATTGGATTAACATCAATTCGGCGCCACCTTTCTTTTTCAAGGTGGAGCTTGTTCAATTGAAGCTAATGCTATGCTGCCCTTCCCTTGTTCAAGAGAAAGCGAGGACTTTCTTTTAGCTACCGGCCCAAACAAAAGAGATTAGCCTCTTGATCGATCGATTGATTGGATCGAAGTACAAAGGGGTTGATTGAAGTGTGAGATCAGCCCAAGACTAAGGCCGAGCAACTAGCTGCTGCAGGATTGGACGTCTATCTATCTCACCACGCTCCCCTACTCCTATAAAGGCCGGCAGAAGGAATGCTCTGCTCATCTTTCTTACGGCTCGTTACCGCAGCGCTCGTTCACCCCTTCGGCTTCTTCAATTCAAAAAGTATCTTTTTCCTGGGTAAATAGCGTCTTGAAGCGAAGGCATTATTGAACGAAAGAGATGCCGGGTCGGTCAATTGCATTAGGTAGGAGATGCAGGACCTGTCTTAACCGCAAGTGCATTCGCTATTCGATTCCATCCGTCATCCCACCAAATTTGGATTCCCAAGTGTGTTTCTCTTCTTTACTTTTAAATGACAAGGGGGGTGACAAACGGTATACTTTCTTCTCTATGTTGCCGTCTCATCCATGAGCGTAGATTGATAGAGATGGCTTTTGTGCCGGTCAATCTGTATCCCATTCTTAAGGTATAGTTTTGTTTGATCACAGATCGGCAGGTGATCCGTCCTTTCTCCCCCGGCACGTCATAAGGCGTGGTCTGACTCTGAGAAAAACCATTCCTGTGTTTAGGTCCCTACTAAGCAGAATTCGTAAACTATGCAAAGGCTATTTGAATACTTTTGAATTTCTAGCAAGAAAAGCAAAAACAATTCTCAACGCCCTTACGAGGTAATGATGAGTTAAACTACTCGTGTTGGCATGGAAGTCAGCCTGGTAAACTGATTCCATTCTGCTACTAGGGTTCCAAACCTTCCCCTTAGCTCTATAAAGACCTTTCCTTATCAAGAGATGCTAAAGCTATTTTGAGTTGGTATTTAAAAGTGGGAAGGGGGGCTTTGGGCAAAGAGCAACTCGAAAGTACTTGACTTCAGTCCCAGTACTGAAAGACGTGACTTCAGGAGTGGATTTCGGAAGGTCGTTTACTTCCTGCTAATTGCTTATGTAAGAACTAGTGGAAAGAAAGGAATTTGGAACAAGCAGCATTGATAGACCGTTGAATGAGAATGCTTGAATGGGAATCGTCTTAGCAACTGGCTATAGCCATGAGTAAAAGCCGCCGGGAGAGGAGAGAAAATCTTTCATGAGAGAGGGACGAGCAAGTGACGGATTGGGAAAAAAAAAAAATGGGTAGGCCCTCTGAGCGGTCATTTAGGGGCCTTGTTAGCGACCCATCATTCTTCCCTAAGCTGTCAGAGTCCGATCGAAGCGAGCAAGAGATAGAGGAATCATCGCTCATAGATGTGAATTGAGAAAGCAGAATTTTTTTTAATTAATTAGGCTCTATAGTCTGGTCCCTGTCCCTGGTAAGGTCTGATTGTTATCTGCAAGTCTTGTTTTGACCGCGGGAAGGAAGGTGTTGCAAAAGTGCTTATTTGGTTGGGAAAGAGAGGACTTCTGACTCCGAGCCTACCCTACCCGAAAACAAGTTTCAGCTATTGACCTCTTGTCGCTACCTACTATAGGAATCCCTTCTATACCACTCAACAGAAGGAAAAATCCCATCAAGATAGATTGAATCGACGACCTATACTTCAACTAAAGGCACAAGGGAATCAAGGGTTCAAGAGCACAGAACAGAGGAAATGCACATGGGTCCCCTTGAAGAACGAAGTCTAAGGTAAAGAAAGAAAGGTAGAGTGGGCTTCTAGTTGCTCTGCTTGGATTGGCATGGCTGTCCCCCTTTGCTGGTTGAGGCTCGGCCTTTGACTCTGCTTGCCTCTACTTTTCATGTCAAGCGTACAAGTGTAGTTTAGTGGGATTGACTTCTAAAGACAGGAATTCTTTTTCATCTCCTCGGACAAGACCCTGTATAAGTCGACGTCTTAACCTGACTTCAATAGCTCAGTTGATTGTTGAAGCAGTAGCTCTGGATCGAGAGCAGGATGCTTACCTTATATTATTAGAGAAAGGCGTAGGCTAAAAGAAAGCATCTTCCTCTGGGCGTGAAGCGCTATGTTAGTGTTTCGTCCCCTACTTCATTTGAAGAAGCCTTTACTGATAAGGTAAAATCGGTTCCCTCCTTACACAAACCAGATAAGGTTTCGAGTGTCCATCATGTTGATGGATCCTTTCTTGACGTCAAGTTTAGAGAAAATCTTTCATTCTCGATTCAAACCAATCCGGATTCAGAATCGACCATTTCTTCTGGCACTTGATCTGAACTTTCATTACGGTTACGGTGCTTTGCCTCCTCCGCAAGAGGACGGGGTCTCGACAACAGGCCTCCTCTACCTTTTTTTTTGGTACACCACATCTATTGTTTTCATCTTCCCCGGCACGTCAAACTGTGATTGATTCCTCTCTTCTGTTCTGCCCTTATTTTTTAGGAAGTTTGGAACCCAGAACACCATTCTTTTTCTATGAGATGGGAACTAAGCTAATGCGCGAATTGGTTTTTTACTGGCTTCGGCTTTCGTTGAATAATCAATCGCTTCTTCGTCGTCGCTTCCCATATTTTTCAAATGAGCCAGCCCGGAATAAAAAAGAGTTTCACTATCTTCCCCGTCTCTCCATCATAAATTCAAAGAAAGACTCGCAGGCAAACCCGTTATTCAAGGGGATTAATCAGGTGCTGGGGTTAGCTTCGGATTCGTATAGGTGATATGGGAAAGAGCATGTGGGATTTTTTTTGGATCAAGTATCTGAAGGTCTCTATCGTCCTTTGAGTTTTAGCATTAATGAGGGTTCATCAAGTAAACCACGTTTCGTTCGCAAGTCCCCAGAAAAAGCCAAACGGGAGATTGGGTTACTAGGAGCATTGCCCACAAGTAGGCACTTGAGGCCTATCAAGACATTCTCGATCGAAGAGGCAATGACTTTCGCAGGTGGTGACCGTTAGGATTGGTTGAGCACGTGAACAGCTCGTGAGGGCATGACCGTTAACCAAGATTTCATCAGCATTTTCTTTTTTTGTTTTATTTCATTTGTTTGTATTTCCTCTCAACAGAATTTGGCTGCTAGTGTGAGCTCTCACATGGCTGCAATTCTGTTATAAAGTGTAATCGAAGCAAGCCATTTGGGGGATCAATAGAATCATTCTCCAATTTCTCCATCTTATTCTCTACTCTTTCTCTCTCTTATTTTCTGATAAACCAGTGGTTTTCGAGGGTGGTTCTTCCATCTCCACCTTCCTGAACCAATTTTTTTAGCTCCTTTAGTTGTTGCAAATTGGTATCAGAGCTCGACCCTGGCACCGATGGCAACCGGAACTGGGCAGCCTCTCGATCTCCGGCGGTTGGAAGAAAGTCTAAGAGGGATGATGTCAGACCTCAAATCCAAGCTGCAAGATCCCATTTCAAAGCAGGGCAAAGCTCTCGAAGATAAAAAAGATATGATTGGAACCCATATTCAAATGGAATGACGCCACAACAGCAAGGATGGGGCATCTTCTTCTGCTTCCGGTAACAATTCATCTCCTAATTCTCAGTATCAGTTTGCTACCCGATTTTCTTATGCTTTGAATCATTCCATCCACCCTCTCTCACTTGCTTTATAAGAGGGAGGATGGAATTCAGTTTCAAAAGACTCAAGCTCACATTTCCTTTTGGGGACTTTTGATGGCTTCTCATACCCACCGTAAAGCTCTGTTAAAGGTTTTGAATCCAGCCCAAGTTCCTATAGAAACAAAACCTGAACAGCTTTGTCACATGGTTGGGACGGTTCAATTTGGCAATCTCATTACCTTTACAGACTTGGATTTGCCTAAGGCAGGTCCGAATCATCTTTATGCACTCTACATTACTGTGAGACCCGTGGTATTCATAGACAAAAGTTCTGCATTGAATGTGTGTCCCCTTCGGACCGCACAATGTTTAGGAAGAAAAGTCTCTGAGTTTGCTCCCTCTCAGCAAGCAGTTAGAGCATATGATAAGACAGACCCGCCGAGAAGTAATTCGAACTAGAAAATTGGCTTTGATCATTGGACCAGTGGAGTGTGAAACTGAATTGAAAGTGCTTGACATACCTGCAGGGTGAAATCTCTTGTTGGGCCAACCATGGATTCACTCATTAGGGGCTGTAGCTTCTTCTTTACATCAAAAAGTGAAGTTCATTGTAAAAGACACTATAATCACCATCCATGGGGATTCTGGCATGCCGCAGACCCTCGAGTCTAATGTCCCCTTTTTTGAAATGAAGCATGGCTCTCAAGACATGATGATAAGTGGCTTCTTTTACGAGAAAATCAAATGCATTACTATGGCTCCACCTGCTAGAGAATACTACCCCATGGATTTTGATCCCTACAGTAATGTGTGTGTATTGGAAATGATGAGAAAGCATGGGCTTCTTCCCTGGAATGGTCTTGGGCCGTAAGCACCAAGGACTTCCCTCTTTTCCTACATTTCCCTTTAGAATGGGTTTTGACTGGGTGTAAAGCCAAAGAAAGAGGACTTTGAGCGTAAAGCCATCATTGCTAAAGGAAGGGCTCTAGCAAGGGCTGAGGTTACTCCTTTAGGCGAAAGGAAAGGAAGGCGGCGAATAATCACTATTGCGGCGAACCACGGGAGCGCCTAGCGCCCCGATCAATATACCAAGAAGGCTTTTCTATATCTTGGGGATCCATTTGGATTTGGTTGTAACCCGCAAACCCATCTACAAAGGATTTCATGGCATGAAAGCAGTCTTATCTATGAGGATGTCAATGATGGGCAGAGGAAAGTCATCTTTAGGACAAAGCCTATTGAGGTCTCGGTAGTCGACACACATCCTAACTTTCCCATTTGTTTTAGGAACAGGAACAACTTCTTTTTAGCCAGAAACGGGGACTCGGCTACTTTTAGGAAACCCACTGCCAATTGTTTCATGACTTCCTCTGGCACTTTTGAGGGACCACTCAGGGCGGAGCTTACGGAGCTTCTGCTTGACAGGTTTAACAGAAGGGTAGGTAGGGATTTTGTCTTGGACAATTTCGGGTTAAATACCGGGCATATCTTGGTAGGACCAGGCAAAGACATCAATGAATTCTTTGAGAAGGGTGACCAATCTTTCTTTTTCACTCTCATCAAGGGTTGACCCTATACGGACTTCTTTGGTTTCCCCTTCACCCCCCAGACCACCTTCGTTTCCTCCATGGCAGGTTGAGCTCGGTCTCTTTCTTTATTTTTAGTGTGCTTGATCATTTCTTTGAGAAATTCTTTCTTTTCTGGCTCAATTTCATTGTTTGAATCATTCTCAGCCAATTCATTATAACATTCATTATTGACCAATTCATCATTCACATCGGAAAGAAAGGTCGAAATCGAATTGAATTGAATTATCAATAAAATCAGGGAGTACTTAGTAAGAAAGTTCATCAAATTCAATGAAATCAAGCTCAAAAGGTACATCATCTATGGGCTGACGAAGCTATTCATCATCAGAATCAGAGCGTCAGTCACTGTAGCCAAACTCTTCAAGAAAATGGTCCTTATCAGCGATCGGGCCTTGCACGGCAGTCCAATTCTTCAGTGGAGCATTTTACTTCTGGATTATTCAGCTGTCAATGCAAACCCCGTGCAAGACGCTGGAGCCTTCTGTCAGCTTTGAAGCCCTTGCTGGTTTTTCCATCAAAAAATCCACAATAAATCGAATGAAACCAGGTGAAAAAGAAGGGAGCTTTGCCGTGTGCATAAACAAGAGAAAAAGAAGAAGCCTAGAAGCATCGCTTGAAGCAGCAAAAAGATCTGCATCCTTACATCACTATGCACCAACTCAAAAGATATTGCGTAAAATAAATATGAATCTAATAGTTGAAGTAGAACCCTAAGCCGGCATGTGCCAAACCATGACGCAGGATCCATCAGTGGTTCATAATCTACGGCTCAATTAGCTCGCCAAACCTAGCATGAAGAAAAAGCTTCTCCTTATATTTATATATATAAAAGCAGCCTTTCCTACTTTCCTATATAAAATAAGGTCAGCTTCATAGCACCATATACACCGCTAAGATCTGGTTATATCCCGGCCAAGCAAGCAAGGTGGGAATAGTGAACGAAAGAGAAGGGCTGGCTAGGTAAGTAAGGTAGGCCAGCTGAGCTCTGGCTGGGAATAGCTTAGGCTTAGCAGCTTCCGGGGATGCTCGCTCCAGTCCGAGTTTTCAATCAATCTTAGGGGGTAGGTTAGGTAGCTGGGATGGGAAAGGTCTAGTTGGATGCCTCTTCTGCTGTTATCTTAGCCTCTCTCGTCTTCTCTGATGAGCTAGGTGAGCACTGATAGAGAAGAAGCGGTGCCGTGCCTGGTCGCATAGTAGCTCGGTGACCCAGTCTAGTAGCTTAGCTAGCTCCTGCCTGGCCTGAGTGGAGAGAAGCGGTGAGCGAACCACTGCTGCTGGCTGGCTGATAGTGAGCTAGCTTCTGTCTATTATTTCCTACCCTTCCTTCTTCTTCTTCGGGTAGTACTCCCTCCCGTTCCAATTTCTTACTTACAGGAGGTGTTGAAGAACCACTCCCCGGTCCGGTATAGGTAGAAGAAGAGCAGCTCCGGTACCGGTAGAAGAGCAGCACCACTCCCATTGCATTGCTGAACAGAGCAGAGCATTGAGGCTGGCTGAGTAAAGAGAGTTCACCTCACCAGCCAGACCCAGAATCAATGGAATTGGAGTTGCGAGTCAAGAAAAAGAAGATACCTTCTAGTTCACCATCCCCGAGCCCCTCTTCTAGTTGTAAAGCTCCTTCCTTTGTGACGTAATGATTGGCTATATAGCACCATTCTCTTTCATTCCATGGTGCGAGTGCGGGAGTTTCCTCTTTCTTCTTTGTCTAAAGAACCACTTTGTTTGTCAAGGTAGCATCGCTTGACGCGGATGAATGAAGATCGCTCTATTTTACCATCATCAACAATATGTTAGGAAAGCTCGGGGAGCTTGCTTGTATTAAAGGTAACTGCTGCTCTAACTAAGGACTACTCGACCTAAGAAGCTAAGAAGGGAGAGGAGAGAGAGGTTGGTGGATAAGAAGCTTCTTTACTTTTTCCAAACCAAAGAAAGCCTTGATCCGAAAAGGAGAACTCTTCTCTTCTGGCTAGCCGAGAATCACTTTTGGTCTGCTTGTTGGACGTACGGGGCATAGTCATTCCAATAGTAGCTGCTGCCTTTTTTTGATTCTCATGTATGATACCTAACTACTCAGACGCTAGGATGCGAAGCAGTTCTCTGATCTGAGTATTCAATCGATTGATCATGCGAGACGCTAAAAGGTAGGAAGGGCATCAGTATTTATCCCCAATAATGGTACACAAGTGAGTTCGATTCTCGCTCTACCTATTGTTTTGTGTGTGCTTTTTTTATTTTCATCCTCCGGCCGACAGAATCAGGCTTTTTGCTGGCTGGCTCTCTAGTTCCATTCGCTAGACCCCAGCATACTTAGTGAAAGTTGATATTCTTTATTAATTAGCTGAAAGGTGAGAGGATTCTTAATTCCATTCAACCTCTGTACCCAAAACAGATGGGCTGACCAAACAGCGCTAGACCTCGCGCGCGGAGTCGATGAACCAAATAGCAAAACAAATTAGGGTTGTATTTATTACTTAAAACTATACTATAATTACTATACTAATAATAGTAGTAGTCTTAGACTTTTGGCTTATGAAGAGGGGGCCTTTCCGAACCACTTTCCTTTCCGGTAATACGACCCAGGGCAGGCTCTCTCTGATCGAAATGTGGGCTCACTGAAACTCGCATTTCGATAGTGTGAAAAGAAAACCACATTTGAAATGAGACCAACTCTATAGATTCCTCTAGTTGGTTGGGGTTCCTTGTTCTGTTATCAACTCGTATACTTCTAAATAAAATAAAGCTTCTTCTGGTTCTCAACTCAAATATCAGACCTTATTCTTCAAGAGCTCTTGGCACCTTCTATCATTGGGCCTCCCGCTGTCTTCCACCGTCAAACTAAGTCAACTTTCGCCACCCTAAAAAAAGACTTCTCGTCTATGTCTATAGCGAGATCTTTATCCAAGTTGATATATATGCATTGTTTGCCGGAACTTCCTTTTCAAAGCCCGCTAGCAGATAAAGGTAGCCCTCCGCTTCGGGTGATTACGCTCTCCGCACCTTTGATTATTTCATAAAGAAAGCCAATTCCAATTTTGTTTAGCACAGGAAGTGCATTCCGAAAGAAAAGCTGCACCTTCACCAAGAGCGGAAGACTTATGGCATCCATTCTCCCTCTGCCTCATGAAGCTTTTCACACTCACTCGATGCATTTTCACCAGCTCACTAAAGTCGCCATTTCAGACAAGGAATTTCGACTGAAACACGTCTTGTTCGCTCCGCCTCTGCTGAACGAACGAGTCTAAAGGTTATTTACGGAGGACAGCTAGACAAACTGACGCGGTGAGAACAAGGGCCTGGAAAATAAGTAGTTGAAAACAGAGAAAAGTAGGGATGGAGCTGAGCGATAACCAGACAGGTTGAATACTCAAGGTGAATGGTCTATAACTGAACACCAACCCAAACAAGCTTATAGCAGCCTCAATAAGATCGGTAACTCAAGTCGAATCCTCAATTCGGTTCCCCAACCACCGTCCTACCCATCTGAATACGAATTTGCAGAACGAGAGGCAGAAACTAAAGCTTTTCAAAATGCTGCAGATGCCACCACTGAAGCAGAAAGAGCTAGGCGCTAAGTATGCTCAAACTAATGTTCTATTCTACATGTTTTAAGCCCTTTTTAGGGCTTTCCGCTCCTCTTTGGATGACGGATTGGGATTAGCATAAATGGCTGTTCACAGCCAGTCGATCTCAGATCTGCGTCTAAACCGTAATGGTTTGGGGATTAGTGGCGAGTAGATCAACCTCCACCAAATCCTCTCTCAAAATGCCTCCTGAAAACCCCTGTACTTCGACCTTTTCTACCTTCGTAAATAAGGTTCTTCTAATAATCTCATCTGCTCTTATACCAGAAGTTCGTGTTTCCATGAGTACCAATTTGGAATTTATAGTCTTTCTTCAAATGCTAGCCGTCTGTTTGCAGATCAAAAGCGCCATCAGACTTTGGATCTTACTGGGAGAGAACGTGGATCTACTCTTATCTCTTTTGTTCCTCTTCGATTTTATTCAAGTAAAATGAGCTACTGGGTGTTTAGCTCAGTCTCTTCTTTCTCCGAAATAGGGGGATTGAGGGGGAAGAAGAGATGATATCAAAAGACCATAGAGCTCGTCTTTAACATGGGAAGTGAGGTTCTGTCTATTTTGTCTGATTCTGGAAACAGACCAAAATGGGGTGCCTCCGATTTCTAACGAAGCAAATACACCCTAGAGCACAAAATGCTGAATGGGATTGTGGCACAAACACTCTGATGTTTGCCAATTCTTGGTAGATCGGAATGGAATTGGATACCGCAGTTGAAGTAGAGATCACCACTCCGCGAAACTGAAATGCTTTTTCCATTGGTTTCTTTCTGGGGAAGAGACCTTGACTTTTTTCTTAGGGGTAGTTTCCACTCTGGCTTCACACCCAAAAAGAAAGCTTTTTTGGGATCGTCGAAGGAAAAGAGGGGTGTTCAAGCCACATGCTTTCAAATCTGAAGGGGGGATTAGGACGATGCATAGGACTAGTGTTAAGCATCAGTGGGCAATGAGAAGAATGTGCGCGAGGAAGATGAGTGAGGCAAGCGGTGGGAAAAAGCTTAAGCTGCATTACCTAGGCATCTATCAAGTCTTTAACGAATAAGTTACGTTACGTTTTATACAGTTAGTCCAAGTGAAGCGAGAGCCGGAGAAAGCTAAATCAATAAGACCACATGTATCCAAACAGTTTCTAAATAAAGTGGATCTACTATTGGAAATTGGGTTCAAAAAAATTTGATCAGAGCCCTGTAAAACTTCATTGAAATCGCCTAAAACAAGCCAAGGACCTTTCTAAAGCAGTAGAAACTAGATTATTCCAGAGAACAGTTCTATTTTGATGATTGGTGCTAGCATAAATGGCTGTAATAAGAAAGGAGGGGGAAGAGGGACTTACCTTAACCTATGCTATAACTTCCTGTGTAGTAGCGCTTATCGGTTCCACCATCACTTCTGCATTGTTCCACAACAGCCATATCCCTCCAGAAAGACCGTCAGAATCCACCTTGATATGGCGAGGGTAATTGAGTTCAGCAATGGAAGCCTCTGCCGTATCTTCTTCCAAGCGCGTCTCAGTGAGGATGATGATTGATGGTTTATGGTATGCAATCATATCTTTTTTATCGTGCGCTTGAATTCAGTACTTGCCCCACCACGGGGGTTCCAGATGAGTATATGAATAGGTTTAAAGGGTGCTCTTGGCTCTCCCAGAGTTAGAGTTTGGGAGTTTGAGAATTTGCATGTAATAGTTGGGAATGGATTCAGTGATTGAGGAAATGAGACTTTTTCTTCCTGCAAACGAAAGGAGTTTTTCTTTCCAACCACCAAGAAAATTACTCACTTTGTCAAGTATGAATCTAAAGTCACTGGTCTTGGGCTTTCTGGAAAGGAAGAGGGTAACCTAGATAGGTTCTTAGGTCATTGGTCTGTTGAAATTAACAAATTTTGGAAAGAAAATTGCATGCAAAGCATCAGGCCCTGGAGCTCTTTTTGGTTTGATAGACCATAAAGCTCTCTTGCTCTCCAAGATAATAGGGACGGAGGTGAGACTTGACCAAGAATCAGTAGGGAATCAAGGCAAGTCCAATCAAACTTAGTTTGGCTAATCTCAAGAGTAGGTTCAGCGGTAAAGATATTAATCTAGTGATTAAGAATGAGATTTCCCACCTATGGTTTGACTTCATTCCCCACTAGGTTTCCTAAGGGTAGTTATCCTATTTCTTCGTCTGTGATTAAGAGTCGAAGCATGGAAAGGAAAAAAGCTGTATTCCCATCCCCCGTAAAGTATCCTATCCATCCTAAAGCAGAGGGGGAGGTATCGACGATTCCCCCATCGATTCTTTCAGATAATTGGACTCAACCCTTTTCAACATAGACCCTACTTCCCCTCAGAATGGTTATTGGATACGAGCGAGTTGGCTTAATCGCGGAACATACTTTTAGAGGTGGAGAGGGACCTAAGCTAAAAGTGGTTGGTCCCACCATCAGTGAGCAGCAACCTTTCGCGCATAGAGGAGCAGGAAAGGTTCTCAGTGCGAAACCTTACACCATTCGTGCAGGTCCCTACTTATGCAACAAGGTTACTTCCGGGGGAAGTGTAATGGATGGCACTTGTAGTCATTAAGTGGGCTGTTGAGGGCGCAGGTCTTACCTTCTGGAGATCAATGTTCAGGGAAAGGCATGGCATTGAAAGATGTCCTTCATTTACAGAACCGATTCGGCGAAAAGAACCCCTTCTGATTCACTTGCAGCAAACAGGGCATTCCCGGCATCAATGCTCCTGGCAATGGCAAGATCCGATATGTCAGTTGCTTGTCTTCAAGCCTAAACCTTATTATTACTCCTACTAGGGCAATCAGTCCCAGTTAATGGTCAATCTGGTTCAGGTTAATCCCGAACAGCTTATGCGGATATGGCGACAGAGAGAGCTTCCAACAGCTTAGTTGTCCACTTCTCTTCCGACAAGAGCTTCTTTGCCGAGCCTTCCCCATCAACAGGAAATCCTACTCCGGACAGAGAGTGATTGCCGACTTTAGGGAGAAGAGAAGAGCAGCACCCTAATTCCTATGTTATACCCTTCGCGCCCCATAGAGTGAGCTATTGAAGGCTAGATTTGAGATAGTTATTCGACTAAGAGGGAATTTTCTTTCTCATAAAGTCTTTGATTCTATCTTTCCTCTTCACCCTTACTTTCTCTCCGTCATCTTAGCAGTTTCATGTGGTCAGGAAATCCTGATTGTTTGAATTCAAAGAAATGCTAGAAGTACAGCAATATCCCCGATCTACGATAATTGGGTATTCCAAGTCTAATATCTTGCCCATTGGTAGTTGGTATTGGGAGTTGAAAGGCTTAGCAGCAGCCATTAGCCATTCCCCTTCTTAAAGCATCACTTCAGGGCTAACTGAAGAAAAGGCACTAAAGCAAACCACTACTTACGATATTTCCTCATCTTCAATGTCGGAGATTAGTCTGTTATTATCTTGACTATTGGAATAACTTGAATATCCCTATCCTTTCTCTCTCTACGAAATCATTTCCTCTACTCTTGTTACCTAATTGAATTCCGATGCAAGGGGAATTTTCTTAAAAGCTTTATTGTCGCAGTTAATTCATTAATACAGCTATTCATTCCTTGACTTGCTTCCAACCTGCCTATTCTTGCAGCGTATTCTTGCACGCTACGCCCCTTCGGGTTAACTAAGATTAAAGGAAATCGGAAGAAAGATTTTCTGTTTCAGTGAACATCACCGCTCAAAAGAGAACCTAGAGAACTCCTTGAAGACTTTCCGTGACATCAGGACAGGCAGAAATTCAATCCTCCGTGTCCCAATCTTGCTCTAGGGCCTTTCTTTCATAGCGTCCCATAGGGCCCAGTAGAAATTCCCACTCTGAACCCTCCTCTTTCACGGCGCCAAATCCATCCAGCAAAAGATGGATCGAATTGGACTCCTTTTGGCGAATTCCATTGACACTTGATAACACATCATAGACTGCACTCTAAAAACCCTCACCAACCTGCCGCCCTTTGACAAAGCCTCACTTCCAAGAAGCGAACTTTTGACTCCGCAGAGTTTGAGTTTGTCATCAGCACTGGCCAAGATAAAGAATCCAGAACATGGGGAGAGCCCCTTCTGTGAAGAGTAAACTGCCCACCGAAGTTGGCTGCATTAAAGAAGCTATAGCCCTCATGAAAGAAAGCAAATGCAAGCGGCCTCTTACCTTTCGCAAGAGGGATTATCGCGTAATTCAAGAAAGATAGGTGCTTCCCAGAGCTGTCTTAAAAACGAGCTACAAGGGAGCCCTCATCCACCCATAGGCGCAAAAAGAGAGGATTTTCTTTACACTCTTCTTAGTTCCCATTGGGATATGATGCCGATTTCCCTCTCCGCTGTGATAAGGAGTTGTTGGTATTTAGCCAACGCTTGCCCTCTAAGCTCCTCAATAGCAGACATTGGAATCAGGAGTCCCCTTTGTTATATTTCAGGGTTAGAACACGGGGAAGAGGATCTTGCAGTTCTATATTACGGCAAACCCGTCTCCTAATGCAGCCCCACAATGTCGAAATAATACGCTCTTCCTCGAGCTCAGGAAGCTGACTTGAAAAGTGGAGGTTTTTTCTCCTGGGAAGGGCCACGTCTCCGGATACAAGGCGGCAACTCGTTCGCAATCATGACAATTGGAACGTTGACGGAGCACTCCCCTTTCTGGATCTATTACCTGCATGAATGGAATTCCACTAACTGCTTCCCTTGCCACACGCTACGACTCATCAACCAAGAGACTGATGCTTGCCTGACTAAAGATATCCAATTAGTAAAGACTGGTTGACACCCCCTTGCAAACAACCGATTATTGCAGTGTATTATATTCCGAAACAGCGGATTCTATAACAGCATTCTGCCTTTTCGCAGACGGAGCACTCGTGGTACACACGCTATATCCGCGAGGATTCCTAATGTTCCAATTCATTTCGTTACAGAAGATCTCCCACACCGAACATGCATGCAACTGCTTGTCGCATACTCCTGCTACTCCGACCTACGCTTCTCACATCGCATCCTTGGTCCTTAAACGACGTTCTTTTTTTTTTTCCGGGTTGAAAGTTTTATTATAATAACATTAAGACTAAGTCAATCCCCTTAGCGCTTTCGTAGCAAAAAGAGCGAAATTCATTTTCATATGGTACGCCTGGAAGGCGAAGATACACCCTTTCTCGCCAGAGAAAGCTTTCGGAAAGGCAAAAATAAAAAAACGTTCGCTACGTCAAAGTCAAGTAAGCATATAAAAAGTCGTTTTATAACGGTACACATATCTGCCCCAAAAAGGACTTCCCGATAAATAGCTTTCCCCTTTCACCAATCTCGAGAAAGTGGAACCAACCCTCCTGTCAATAGATCCTTATGATACTCAACATAAGGAGTAGGAGCTGCTGCAGAAACAGATTGGTTGTTCTTTGTGCTTTCTTCTTTGGTCTTTTCTCTGTCTTTGAACCATTCCCCGGCACGTCATTGACCTAGGGCTCTTTGCGGAGCTCGCCCACAGCAGGGTCTTTCTTGAGGGTAGAAAGCGTAACGGTCAGAAGTCCCCATAGCGAGAGTTCCTCATCATTTCATCCTCGCCTAACCCAATCATTCCATGCCTACTTGGTTGGAGTACCTGACTTCATCTTGACTTTGGAGACATTACTTACAGGAAACTAAGATCAAGTTTTTTCTACCCTTGAATGAAGATTCGGAGGTGCCCAAAATCACATATTACAGAGGTTTTTCTTCCTTCTTGGGCAATGAGCCGTTCAAAATCAGATGAAGAGGCGAGAGCCGCAGATCCAGAACCAGCAGCAGATAGAGATTCTCAACAAAAGTCACTAACATCGGGTCGGTCCGGTTGGTTCACGAGGTTGTACCACAGCAGGGCAGGCCCAATCCTAGTCTGTCCAAAAGGTAGTTTTGGGAAGTCTAGCTATATGCTTAAAAGAAAGGGTAGGGGAACTACCGTTCTCAACAAACAATCCCCGGTGCAAGAGAAGAGGTGAGAGTCCCGACATCAAACATGGGTGAAGTTCGTTACAAAATGGCGATCTAACGACTGTTGTTTATCCGCATAAAAATGAGTTCAAAACGTTCCAGGAAAGTCGATTTTAATGCGATCTGCAACTTACAAATAAAGTTCGAATTGCGTATATACATACATAAAAGAAAGCAATCTCTCTATTCTAGGAAATTCTTCGTGTCAGACCGGATCGAGGCAGCAGTTCGACCATAGCTCCGAGGGTAAGAATCAATGCTCCGTCTCCGTCCGACCGGGGTTCTTCGTTGCCTTTGTTTGCTTGTGGAGAAGTCAGATCTCCATTGTCTCAAACCTTCCGCCCCAATATTGTAGTAAGTGGCCGGCCATCGTTATTCTCTTTCTTTTCTTGAAACACAGGCAAGTCGAACTGATCTCTTTTATGCATTCAGCAAACTCCGCCACTGTCGGTTCGTGCAGCAGGAAGCATCAAAGGGGAAAGCAGCAGAAGAACGTCCATTTACAATTTAGAAAGAAAGGACAGGGGATTCTCGAAGCAGTCGTAAGGTAAGGTTTAAACGTAAGGTTTAGCTCCACCCTTTAGCCTTTCGAAATAGTGAATCATCAGAATGCAGCTATTTCAGATTCTGACTGTCTTGCCATCCTTTCTTAGGCAGCTATTGAATCCGCTCGTCCTTAATTCCGTCATGCGAAGAATATCCCTGTACCGTCGATTGCCCTTATTACCGGATTACTGGCCTCAGGGTAGGCCATCTATTCCTGCTTGACTTTCTTCAAGATGCCTTAGATCTCTTTCTCGTTCGAGGTGGGTGGGCTCATAGTGGAAGTGTAGTGTGGAAGGACTTCGTCTTCCTCTCACCAAACTTTATCCACTTTGACCGTGACTTTTGATACCATAAAAGCTCTTCTTGGAGGGTTATACTTTTGCTTCAATTTCCTCTCAAGGCCAATTAAATGATGGGACACCCTATTCTCTATAGCTCTGCAGATACCCTCCAATCTGGCTCATATCCGTTTTTTCCTCCAGTGAATGTTGCCAAATACATTGCTGTTCCACCACTTAACTTTAGCTGTAAAGCCTTCCAACGCCGCACTGAACTCCATATCATTGTGAACATTTTCACAGACAAGAGGATAAAACCCTCTGTGCGTCAACCAGGCTGCTTGGAACCGAAAAGGTCTCCTTGTAGTAGGACTGCTCACTGCGCCAAACAAATCAATTAAAAAAGGGGTATGATCAGAGTACGTGTTTGGAATGTGTTTAACAGTTGCATCTGGGAACTTCCTGATCCATGAATAATTAGCAATTTCTCTGTAGCAAGAAGCCCTGTGAAAGCCATCTCATAGGTGATTACGGCCTGGGAAAAGGATAGAAAAAAAAGCCTTTCTTTTGTAGTAAGCCTATTAGAGATCCTTTTTCAAGGCTCAAGTACTCTGACCCATGAGACCGATTAAAGAAGGGGAACTAATTCCAGATATCGATTAACTGCTTGCCAACCTATCCCGTCACCGACGGATTGACCTGCTGCCCCCGCGACTTCATTGACTTCACGGACCTTGCTTTGATTTCCATCACTGACTTAAGCAAATCAAAGACCAGATAGTTGTGGTGAACGAGACGACCGGCCCTACTCGAACCGGAAAACGTTGATTGACCGTTCCCATCGTGACCCAGTTCTTTTGTTTGCTTGTGCGCGTGTTGCCTATTCAAAATACGAGGTGAAAGAGAGACGAGTACGAGGTTCATAACTTCTAGACAAGGGGATTCATATAGGCCAATACGCCTATTCCGATTATGACGATTGCGATTGAAGCTCCCGCTGGTCTATCTGGTCAAGCTCAAAAGAAAAGTTTCTCTTTTCGGAAGAGTCACTGTGACCGGAACCTCAAATACCGAGTTCGGTTACTGATGCGATTTCGGTTTAGGTTGCTGTCCCTGTGCTAGCTGCGGGAAGTGTGCTGTTGACTTCATGATAGTGACCAAATACGAAGTAGTCTTCTTTCGTTCTCTTCTTTCATGGTAGATTCTTGAAATAGTTAAGGTAGGGGGTTAGACCCTTCTATTGTAAGAATCTAATGTAACCTTCAAATGCCAAGGCCCCTATTGCTTTAGCAATATCCCTATTACGAAATGGGGTAGGAAAGGGCGGGCTCCTTTCGCATTTGTAGGGGGTTTACAAGTAGTAAATGAGGTTGCATTGGATCGGTTTTAGTTCTTACCCTCTTTTGACTGCTTGGTTATGGGACTATAGCGAGCTGGGCTTTTTTCTGAACATAGATTCCTAGGTTCCGAAAGGACGTAGGCTACTGAGAACGAACTGCACGTGAGTGACCGTCATGTGATACGACATTTGATGATCCCAGAACGCGTAATCTATAATCATGACACCACCAACTGCTTTTTGGCATTCCACTTGGGATTGGGACGAAAAGCATGATTTGAGATCGCTAGTCTTAGAGAGCTTGCTGGATGAGAGCAGAGCAGACTAGTTAGAGGAAGGCGCGAAGCGTAGTAACTTCCGGAATGAATGAGTGCAGCAAAGTCTCTTATCTTCCCCCTACGCCCTAAGAAGGAAAAACTGAGCAAGATAGCTTCAGCTTCCGTTGAGCGTTGAGAGAGAAATCGAGATGTGAGAAAAAGAATAGCTTTTCTTCAGCTCTTCACTAGCCATTGCCAATCCTGTTCTCGATGGGAAACCTTTACCTTAAGTGGAGTGGCCAGGCTCTGATCTGATTCCTCTTCGCGACTCGGAACGAATGTTGTCGGCATTCAATCATACATATACGAAGTGTGCCGCGAGTCACCTTAGAGAAAGAGAAAGAACAACTAATGATTGCTAGCGGATGTTATGTAAAGAAGGGATAGAAGGAGGAGAGACTGGGGAATGATTGTTAACTATACGATAATTCCTCTGATTCCTCCATTCCAACCCGGAATAAGCACTGCGTTAATGGCGATACCCCCTGCTGTTACCTCTAAAAGGAATGATCTCGGGCATCAATCTAAAGAGAGTTTGGTAGCTTTCCCTTTACACGGGCAATTGCCTTATCTTATTAAAGGAAAAGGAAGAACTCGCTTTCGCTAGGCACCAAGGCTTCTTTCACTCCTAACTTCCCTTGAGCCTGGTTAAGAAAGGAAAGCCGGTCCAATCCCAGCTTCTGAAACAAGAGAAAAGATCACAGCGGCAAAGACCTAAGAGAAAGGAGCTATATTATCGAGCTCGAGCCTTCTTCTGAATCTGCACCTACAAAGAGAAAAAGGCTTAACGCAGTTCGCATAAGTCTAAAGTGGGAAAGGAAAATGAGAAGGATAGTATACAATATTGGGCTCTTTCGGGTCAGCAAGAGAGAGTCCCGATCAGAAGTTTCAGCATCCTTGGCAACTATGCACGAGTCGGCTGCCTTAACTTTCTCTTTTGCTCGATGGGCAAACAAGACTAGCTTTCAGTCGACCAAGGAGCAAGAGCATATCATTCATAGCATTAGCAGGAACCCGCAAGGAAGAGAGAAAGGCGGCATTGAAGGGATAAGATAGAAGGTATGTATGAAAGCTTCGGAATTGAAGAAAGGAGAAAAGTTAGTTAGCTGAGCTACTTCTCTAGGAAGGGGAAAAGACTCAGCCCTAATAGGAGTGGGAGCTATGATGTTCTAAATCTCATCATGCTCATTGGTCACCATCACCATTCTCGACGGGAATAGTTGCAAGTCGGCAATAGCATCACCACTAAACTATTACCCTCTCTGATCTCTCCAACCAAGACCGCCCTGATTTGGCTGCAAAAGGGAAAGAAGTGAATTAATAAGGATAAGTAGAGTTCTAACTAAATTAAAATACCTGAGCAGGCTCAGTCAATGCTCGGAAGTGGACAGCGTGAATATCGGCAGCTCTACAACTCGCTCCTCAGCTATCCAGTCTGAAGCCAGGGTACCCTACATATGAGCTCAGGGAGGTATTCCTTCTTGATCTTGTAGAAAAGCATACTTTTGGGAGGAGGTGCAGGAATAGCCTGCTCATCTGACCATCCGCTCAGAATAGGTAGTCTAGCCCCCAGGTACCAAGCCCTTACTAGCGGGCTTCCGAATAAGATCCCCTTCCCATTGACATCTATGCTCTGCTGGACATAAAAGGGGAGCTCGAGGCCGTACCAAGGATAGATATGTTGATCTCCATCAGCAAGTGAAGAAGGGAATCCTATCTATCTAGTTTCAGCAAGCGGCGGGATAAAAGGAATAGGACTACAAAGGTAATGGGTTTTCTTTCCTCTATAGTAGCAGAATACTCAACTCTGCTTTCTGGACCTTTTTTACCATGGAATCTCTTGTGACTTTTTTACACCCCTACCATTGCATTGCTTCTCTCTTCCTTGGAGAAAAAGTTGCAGTGGAAGTTGAGTTCTATGTCGATCCAGCCGAGTCAATTTCAGTGCTTGCTGGAGTTTTATTCCCTACGGTTTCAGATCCAGTCTCAGTAGTGGCAGTCTAAACGGGGAGGGCTCTATCTTGCCATGATATGTCTATAGAGAAAAGGTCTCTTTCTGTCTATGGTTCCAGGGAAAAAGCGTTGGAGGTTTCTACTTTCATTTCGCTACTTGCATCGAGTGGGAGTTCCCTTGGATGTGGGGTCAGAACTAAGAGCTATTGGGTGAGTTTCCTTTCCTGTGTCCTGAGTCCCATTCCCATTTGCAGGCATTCAATTTTCTCTATCTGCCTAGAAAGCAGGTGTGGTTATGGAAGAGGTGATTCGATCTAGTTCTTTCTAAGCGAGGATTTTGGCCCCTTCTTTGAAACCTAAGACCATACTCGTTTTTAATTATGCCTTCGAGCCAGTTTCAGTAGCTTTTTGAGATAGGGCTGGCTAACGATTTCCCGAGGAGGTATAAGAAAGATAGATTGATCTGGTGGGGATTTTTTATGGGAGGGCTATATCTAATCTATATTGGTTGACACTAGGATAGCTCTTCTCTTCTTGTCGCTGATTTCTCTTTTCGTTTCTGCTTGCAGAGTCCTTCAAAAATCAAAATAAGGTTTCTTGTCGATCCAAGTCGAGTCAACAGGCATAAAGGAAGCACTCTTTCTTTCCTAAGGAAGGAGAATAGCCAAGGAGGAAGGACAGTGAAGATCAAATGGAATGGGCAAGGCAGGATATCAGCAGTTCCATTTATTACCTTAATAAATCAGCTTTCAATCCAGCAGGAATAGCAGGTTCAAGGGAAAGCTCTTAAGTAAAGCCTGATGGCTTGAAAGTTAATAATAATATTGAAGTACTTTCCTATTATTCCAACAAAGAGGAGCATCTTTCTTCTTTGAGGAGTTTAGAAGGCCCATCCTTGTTTGGTTTGGAGAGGGATCCTGTTTAAGAGACACTTTTCTGTATAGCTCAAAAGAATGCGCTTGTCAGTCTTATTCCACTTAATAGTAATGATACTAGGTAAAGGGTCTTACGCAAGGAAGTTTTCCATTCTTGAAGCTGTCCCTTTGTCCAGTCCCATTTGAGTCTTTCTCTTTGCGAGCCATTGGAAGTCTTATTACAGGCCCAGGCGTAATGCTTTCTTTCTCCCAGCCATCCCGCCGTCTGACTACTAATAGTGTTGGATATCTTGTTTAGGCTTTTGGCTATCCTCCAGCCAGTGTAGGAGGAGTGGATGGGTTTCCCTTTGTAAAAGTAGCCATAATCATAATCGATCCTTCAATGAAGTCAGTTTCACAAGGTCAAAGTAAAGGGCAAGTCAGCTCTCCAAGCAAGTTCATTTTCAAGCTGTTTTCTTTCCCCAGGTAAGCGGGAAGGACTCTTGAAAATGGACAAGCTTATTGATTTCCTACTGCATTAGGGGTCTTTCCTGTTTGATTACCTCTTCTCTTCATCTTGCGTATTCTCTTTTTGCCTCCTCAAAAGAAGGTAAAAAGGCATGGAATCGTGTGTGTCCTTGTCCTCCTATTCCTATTGATCAAAAGCATCCAGCAGCGCCACGCCTGTAGAAAGAGTTAAGCTACTAAGCTAAGTGTTGGGGAACTCGTTAGAAGCGATTTGCCGCTTCCGCCTCTGACGGCTTCACACTCCCCCCTACCTCCCTGGCTGTGCCACACTTCAGAAAGGCCCGATTGGGGTCCTGCACTTACTTGTGTGAGCCCTATGCCTTCCTTCCCCCCTTTGCCCTATTATTCATTCTTTGCCCTATCCTATGTTTTTCAACCGATAAAGAAAGTGTCTTCGAAATCTCTCATAGGGTTTGGGAGTTTTCCCCATCCTGTATGAGGTCATTTATTAAAAAACGCAAGTGAGCTTCCAGCAAATCCTGGATTTGTTCGGGATTCGGTACTTCAAAGTTTTCTAAAAAAGGCTCCAGATGAGCGAGATTTCCTTCTATGAATTAGAAGGCTGATTCTCGGATGTCCTCATCAGGGGATCGTCGAAGAATATCATCCAGATTTTAGTCCCTTATCATTAGATCAAAGAGTAGATCTTCTGAAAGTTTTCTCCGACCGTCAGCACTCTCTGAACATTTGTACGAAGGAAGAAACTCCGTGAAAAACCCAGCTATCACTCCCATGAGACGGCTAACCCCCAACTCCCGATACATTCTTAAGAGTCGACCAAAGGACTCGTTGGTTTGGACATAGTTTCTTGGTTACTCTGTCTCTGTTTTGCTCTCTCCCTTTTTCACTTAGTTTAGTTGGAATGGAAAGAGAACTTCCTTCTGCCTTTTTCTTGCCTGCTTCGGTCTCTCTGAGTGGAATAAGTGGGTCCTTCTTCTTTTTCCTGACTGATGAAGGTCGAACCATCAGATCGAAGTTTGAAAACACCCTTGCAAGGAAGCTGCATCTAAATTCTTACTAAAGGATTGGAGGTATTCCCCCGGTCTCAGTTGGGGAATTATCCTATGTCCTTCCATTGCCTCGAGTCTATAGATTCGGGCATATATTCAATTCTATTTATTATATTAATATTGAATTGAATATAGTTATATGCCCATGTGAACACCTACTCTGGATCCTGTCTGGAAGGCAAATTCCATAACAGAGATCGCCTTTGCCATCTGTGATAGCTTAATTAATAAGTAGGAATGAATTATCAAGTGTGAAGAGCTAAGAACAGCCGGGTCAGTCTTCCATTGTTAGTTATAGTTATAGCGGATCGCCAAGAAGGCTAGCTTTCTCACCTGTAATTGTAGAACAGTAGCTTTCGTCTAATCGAGCAGACAAGGGGAATCATAGCTAGACTGAAGCCCTGAACTATGGATGGCTCTTCTGTGCACACTCTAAGGCAGTGGTAATCCGAAAGCAAAGAATGAAGCAGGTAGCAATGGGAACTCAAAGACCGAATTTCCACCCTTCTGAGAAAGCCTCTATCTTGATATGCTTAACACATGTTAAGATGCTCTTTTTCTTCTTTCCCCCCTTTAAAACTCTCGTGCTATTTCAGAGACAACTGATGACTTCCCTGAGGACAAGAAGGGAACCGAAGGACAACTTTCATCCGACATCCGAACCGAGGACCGATATCGCGTATACGATCATCTATCTAATGGCTAGCTATCTTCAAGATGAGACTGGAGCCGAGAAAGCAAGCTCACCAACTGGCTTCACCCGCCTTTCTATCAGAGTTCTTCCCTCTTTCTGCTTTCTCCGTCTGTTGGCATTGAGTGCGTCACCACCTTTGATGTTGACTCTGACTCTGAGTGGTTAGAGGATCAGCCAGCAGCAAACCTATTTTTCTTATATTACTTACCACCTCTATCTCCAGAAAGGAAAACAAAAAATGACAATCCATTCTATAGTGTGTACTAAATTACTTAGTATGAACGCACATCTCGGCCGTCGGGTAGCTGCTCACCATTTCTCAGTCTATATCTGTGGTTCCAGAAATGGAATTGCTATTCTCGATTCAGACAAGACAAAGATTAGTTTACGAAACGCTCTTCATTTTATAGGATCTCCCATTCGTCAAAAAGGCCGTTCCTTCTTTTTAAAGACCAATCATGTATTTCTATATGAGATAATGGAAGAAATGGCGAGCTGTATCAATGATTCTCAATGGAGGATCGGGGCTTTTTTGACCAATTCTTGTTCAAGTCCGAAAAAAATCCGTTCGAGAAAGAAGAAGATCAATTTAGGGTTGAACCAAGAACCTGATTGTGTGGTTATTCTGGATGCAGATAGAAAGTCTTCGGTCATACTGGAAGCTGATCGATCACAAATACCTATTGCATCCTTAGTTGATTCTACGATCCCATTGGGATCCTTTAAAAGAATCACTTATCCCATTCCAGCGAATGATCCTATACAGTTCGTATATCTATTTCGTCATTCGATCACGAAAACAGTGATTCTTGAACGGGGAAGAATCGTTGCGATGAAGGAGAAGAAGGAACTCATCGATCGACCTTTTCCAAGAAGAATTGGTTTTAGTCGATCGGTCGAGTGGTCACCAGCTAGTGAGACCTGTTTATGGATTGAACAAGAATAGTACGACTTCGGGCTGGGCTGGATGGAACAAGTGCGAACAATCTTCGTACACAGCAGCCAACGTAACGTCCCGGGGCGGGGCGCTCTGACGATGCAGAGAGCAAACAAAGGCGAGTTTCTAATTTGCATTTGTAGTCTTGTTGCACGGTAGAAGAAATTCCATCGTCGCCTTATCTGAAGACGTAAGGCGAGGCCCTGTTTTTGCAATGGAAGAGGAGAAAGGGGAGTGTAGCGGGCGGGGAGAGGCGGGACAAGGAGAATCGATCGTTAATGGTGGTGAAGCAGAAGGAGGGCCTTCCTGGGGGTCACATTCCGGGTAAGCAGGGTCGCAGGGACAGACATAAAGCAGCATGTGAAGCTAAATTCCATAGGGGGGAAGTGGGGGAGGGGACGGACCCGCTCGGAAGGACGGACCGGTAACCTGCATCCGATGATAAGCCGGGAGGCAAGGGACGTGTTACGTAGTCCACGTCCGCTCCTCGGAATAAGGGATTCCCGGAGATATAGATAAGGATGAAAGACTGACTTCTATCAATGTCCGTCCCGTCGATTCCCATGATCCCTGATTCGGGTGGAGAAATCCACGTGCCGCAGGTAGTGCTTCGGAAGGGAAAGAAAAAAAGACAATTACGCACGCTATCGACTGAATCGAAGGTGCTTGTTCTCGGGGAGAGAGAGGGAGAGGGGGGAGCTAATAACCCCATTCAATGCTTAGCAATACATGACATTTCCACGCACGGGGGACATTGCCACGAGCGGAACATTGAATCTCGTATCTGGTACTCCTACGCTCCATTTCATGGCGGGGAAGGCCGCCATCGCATTCAGCAATCTTTCTTTGTACCATACCCCACGGACAACTCACTTGTATCTCCTCCCCAGCCAGTTATGGAGGGGTTAGTAGGAATGGAAGGGTAGAACACCCCATTCGAAACGGACGGACGGAATTTTCTACCCTTTCATCCGTCTGCCCTTTCTGAATCAACTACCTCGATCGGGAGGGACAAAAACCCTTCCTGACACTGCATCTTACCTCTCGTAAGCTATTGACCGACTGGCGGCATCCCACCGATGATGGGCATTATCTGATTCAATCGGAAGCAGTTATTCTACAATGCTGAGATCCCTGCTCCATAGGTGCGAGTTGGCGATAGAAGGCTTCCGATGGAGAATCGGGCGAGTGCTTTTCATCTCTCGGGGAGGGCTGGCCGAATATTGATTCTGAAATGAAATTGATAAACAGCGAGAGGTGGGGATAGAACTATGGAGAGGGGAGCTTTTTCTCGACGATAGTGCACTAGGGAAACCATGGAGCGTCAATAGCGAATAGGTAGGTCCAATGAGTAGGTCGTTATGCATCAGGTTAGTAGGTCGACTTGACCACCGATCTAGGATGATGACTAGAAGGACCGGATTGACCTTTTTCGGATCCTTTCCTTTTGTTGTTGTTCCAGTGGTATAGAGTTCGGGAAGAATAGAAGGTCAAGGACGGGAAGGATAGGCCGTGGAGGTGATAGCAGTGACCATGGACGAGGGCAATCTTCGATTGTGAAGGTTTTTTTTTCAAAGGGAAAAAGGGGGCGCTAAGGCTGGGCTTAAGAAGGGAAGGTTCGGGTATGAAAGAGGTTCAGAAACCTACGGGGCGTGGGGGAACTGAACGAGCCAGAGGGAAGACTTGGATCTGAAAGGCAAGTTGCCTATCCAATAACAAAACGAAAGCATTCATCATAGGAAGAGCACGAGCGGAAGGAGCGAGCTACTGAATAGCAAACCCTCAATTGAGCAGGCGCTGCGCTGCACTAAACAGTGCCAGGTTGACCGCAACCCTCAAGCTATGACCCTCTCAATCTACTTGATCTCCTATGCCGGAATATGAACAGAGGAAGCAGTGAGTGTAGTCTTAGGAACGAACCCGGGGTTGCTCTCACAAGGACAAGGGGATTGTACTAAAGAAAGCTATCAAGCCCAATTCCAAGCAAGCAACCTCTGGTCCACGGGTCGGTGAACGAATGGGTTTTGGGAAATAGAGAACATGGACTCGATTGAACAAAGGCCATGAATAGCCCACTTGTTTCGGGCAAGAATGAATGGGACTCATTGACTCGAGTTACCGAGCGACCTCCACTCTTCGACTCGAGCTTTTGCTTCTGCTTTTCTCTTGTTTTGAGTTTTGAGCTTTTTAGGGAAAGAAGAAGGTATGAAATAGAACTATGTCTACGAGTGCCGCGAATGAACCGAAGTTCTTCCCAAGAACAAGGAGACGGAGACACGAACTAAATAACTCGTATCAGGCTACGGGAATAGTGAACGGGAAGAAGGAAAACGTGAGGCTTTCGTTGGTCATAAAATATGCCCTCCTCACTTGAGTAGAGCGCTGGTAATGCTAATTGAAGCTGAACGTCAATTGGCCGAGAGAAGGGGAACTCCTTTCGTCGGTAACAATTGAATTGCCTATCACACAGTGGAGCGAAGCGGAACGTTGAACGGGAATACATAACTCGTGTCGTCGGTTATAAAATCTCCCTCCTTTCTGTTTCGAGAAATAACTAGTTTAGGTATCGGTAATAGGATTCCCACTATAGTGCAGCAAAGGTAATGCTAATTCGGGAAGCCAGAAGCGGAAGGCTCAATAGCCTACGGGAATAGGGAACTGAGTAAGGGGACAGAGGCACTTCTTTCGATCGGGAAAGCTATAAACAAGCGCGGGCACACCAGCAAAGGAAGTCAATCGCAAACATCAGTGAAGATCTTCGAAAAAGGCTAGCAATCCTCTTATTAGCAACCCGAAAGCGACGAATCCACTCCCTGAGCGCAACGCAAGAAGCAAGGGAGTGAGCGCCAACGCGCGAAAGCCGTTGCGCGTGGGATTGGAGTTTTCTTGCTCTTTGCAATACCGAACGCAGTTAAGCAAACATTGTTGCGTCCAGCGCATGATTGGTGTATGTCTATTCTTAGGATGATTCCTATGGATGGTACATACAATCAAACAGCGCCTTTGAAGTGTCTGTCAAAACTCATTTCGTAGAGGAGTTTTGATTTGTCTTCAGCTACGGATCGTTTTCCGTTAGCCATTCAAGGGATGCTTGTAGAGGCTCTATTTAACCTTACTACTGCTTTTTTTTTTGTTTGGGTTAGATGTGGTCTTGGCGTCCACTGTATTAATTGTCAAGCCTCATCAAACTTCTATCCTTAGAAAGAAAAGCTTGTCTGTCCGATTTGCGACCGGACAAGCTCTTGGTTTCCTTTCTTCTTGGCCTCTGTTTGCTCTATGCCATCACTTTCTAGTATGGTATTGTGCAGATAGGATATATCCTGGCAGAAAGTTTCGAAAGCGGTGACGATATCGTCATTGGGCATTCCAGGGTGGCTGCTGAGTATCAGAATGTGATGTCAGAACTCGGTTTTGGTCTTTCTTTACCAAAAGGAAATCGTCGAATCTCTGATAAAGGAGCTCTCTAATTCGAAAATTGCGGATTGGGGAGCGCGATTTGTCTCCGATCAGCATTTTAATGCTTCGATCTGCGAGACAGGCCGTCTTGGATGCCTCTTTGTCGAACGAAGGGTCTGAATTCACTACGGGTCTCTATGAGACTTCGCGGTTCCGGTTATAGACGATATTCGTCTCGACCTGAACATATCAATCCCTACAAAAATAGACATGGGTTTCGACAGATTTTGGTTGCGTATTCACCTGGTGGAATAAGGCCTCTGCCATTTGACCTGTGGCTTGGGTTCCCGGAAGGGTTCCTAGTCTGTCCATATACAATTGGAATGGTCAGGCAGATGCTCTTAGAGTCGTGTCCTCCGGATTGGGACTGAATGACCCGCTTGGCAGAAGATCTCAGTCGTCAGTTAGATGATGACACTGTATTCATTACTGAAGCTCTATTACTAATACATTGGATGGAGTCTTGTATTGAGTATCTGACCTTGGTATTCCAAAGTGAAAGTCGACTTTTCAATTACAGCATTTAATTTGCTTGATCCGCCGGCTGTTGTCTTCCGGCCTGATCGCAAAGACAATTTCACTATTTTTATGAAAATAAGGTCGTTCAGGTGTTATGACTTTAAATACAGCTACAAGAGAATGCTTCTCATATATATATATAATAATGAGGTGATATGAGATTTCTATTGAGGTGAACGTTTATAATAGCTAGCTTAGCTTAACATAATCGACTAGAACGAGGTTATCAACTTGTAAGTCGACGCGAACTACATAGATGATCTTAGCAAACTACATATAGATCATCTTAGTTCTTAGAGCTAAAACTACACTAACTACATAGGTCATCTTTGCGTATAGATAATCTTAGTTGTTAGAGTCGGGCCGCTCGCCCGCGGAGGAGGCCTGAACCAAAAGCTCTTGCTGCTCATTTCGCAGCATTTGTAGCCTCCTCTCGAGGCCCTTTATTCCCTCTTCCATCGCGCGCATGCGGTCTCCTACGACGGCAGGGTTCGCCGGGCGCAGGTGTCTCCAAAAGGCTTTTTAGAGTATCTGGCGGTCGCGCAGGTCGTTCTCTACGTGCTCTATCTCCTCTCCAACTTGAGCGAGCCTTTCTGCGATATCCATAGTTCATCAACCGTGCTAATCAAAAAATTGATTTTCTTTTAGAGCACGAAGGCTTATCGAGCCCTCTCTTTATCTTTGAGTAGGTGCTTAGGATGGGAAGGGGGGTTCCTTGTGGTGGGGATTCTTTCCATTTTGGGTATGATGGACATGGACTCCGTAATTAACATGATGGGTCCAGCTTCCGGCGCATCAAGCTCGGAAGCGAGCGTGAACCAAGGGCCGCACAGGAATGATGCCGGCCAACAAGCCTATAGTAATGCAGGCCTCGCTCACTCCCCCGAGGGATCCTTTCCCTCAGTGCCTTCTTCCTTATCCCCCGTACCATCCGACCCCTCCACATCAAGATAGTCAATCGAGAGAAGTGTTCATCCGAGAAAAGGGGTATTCTTCCTCAAGTCGGTTATCCGTATCGGTGAAATGACTCTATCCTTAACACATACGCTTCGGTAGAGTTTCCCAACGAAATAGGCTAACGCAGATCCCTCTCTCCAGTTAAGTACCTACCCGTGAGATTAGAGCGGATTCGCTTGTCGTTGTATTGTGTCACATCGACTGCACTTTACTTTATTAATCTATCCGCTATCGGTTGAATCTCAATCTCGTATCAACAGATTCTGAAAGAACTACTTGTGCCAGGAGGAATCCCAACGTTGAGTCAGAGCTGGAGTTAAAAGAACAAGTCCCTCTTCAGCCTGTACGGAAAGCTCTTCTTGTGCGCGAACTGTCAAAGAAAGAGACATCCTATCTAATGATGCAACTACAACAGCATCCAAGGAAGAAAGAAGCAAGGCAAGGCTTCGTGGTACTACTTCTGAGACAGCTCATGTTCCACTACCATTTATTGTATCTTCGTTTCGATCGGTTAATATAATAAATGGCAATTACCCCTACCTTTCTCGAAAGAGTAGAGTAGATCACATCCACTTTCCTATGAAAGAAGCCGCCCTACTCACCAACCTTTCCACAAACATTTCCAGAAAGAATGCTTTGGATGGCAGCTTCGCTCCAGAAAGTACCACTAGACAGCAATCTAAATGGATAACCTTCGCACTTGGTATTCCACATTTGTAGTGTCATCGGGAGAAGCTCCTGCTTTGATGCTGGCCAACTGGGAGTAGGTTCCGGCTGCTCTTTCTGTAATGCTATTTCGACCTCGTAAAGATATTAGGACTTTCACACTGACATTGAGACAGAAAACATTCGATCAGTTTCCCAGCGTGACACGCTATGATCACCGTCAAAGACAGGATTCGAGGCCTTTGTCCCCATTGCTTGTTAGTTAAGTAGGGACTGGAGAGAGAACGCCCCATCTCTTGATTACGAAGATTACTTTCACAGCAAGTACGAATGCGCGAGAAGCTTAACAATTATGTATGTAAATTTATATGTAAATTGAAACCGGCTTTCTAAAATGGTAGACCAAAAGCACTGAAATGAATATGAGAAATGCGGCCTACCAATAGAAGGAATCTTTCGTTACTAGAACCCCTTCCTAGTGACTGTAAGCGAAATGCATTTAGTGGGGATACTGAGTTCAATATTTTTTATGTATAGCTCTGTTATCTCTATCTAAACGATTAAGTCTTCCAGTGGTCTCTCTCCCACCCAAAGCCATCCCTTCACAAGAAGGAGCTTTTGGCAGTGAGTCGAAAGTGTTAGTGAGAAGCCCTCCCCTATCTAGGACTATTTCCACTCTTCTCTGAGTGCCTTCAACAGTGCTTAGGTAGCGCTCACAGCGAGATAGGCAGCTCAGCTTACTATTATTCCTACCCTAATGTGTCAAGAATAGAATAGGTAGCACAGGTCAGCAAGCAAGCATAGCTAGATCTAAGGCATCTGGATCAGAAGGTATATCCTACCCCCACCTACCCTCTTTACCAGGTTGGTTTTTTGCCCTAAAATTCAATGAGACAAGTCCCTTCTTCGCTATGCGAGACTGGCAACAAACAAGGCTTGTTGCCTTTTAGTAGTCAGGAAATGAGACCTCGTCAACTACTTAGTCTTCTGTACAAAGAGAAAGCACAACAACCTTGATCTGCGGCTTTGAACCGATTTTGAGGAGTTCTAACGATCGTAGCGTAGGCCAAGCTGGGAACGGAACTCAATGATACTTTCCAGCTAGGGATGGTGGGTTTAGCCCCTATCTCTCCTCCTTAAGAGCCCTTAATGCATTCCATAACTGAATGAGCTTCCCCGAAGTCAAAGTCCGTGGACTACAACGCTCAGTTTTGAGCCTCGACCGGCACAGCAGGTCACGTTTCCATGTGAAATAGGCACTCCGTCCGTCAAAAGAGTTTACTACTCCGCTGATCAATCCAACGCAATAATCCCGGCTAGGCATCAGGCTCGATTCGGGATCACTAACAGAATCGGAAAGAAAGTTTCCTTACTAAAAAACAAAGAAAGTCGGGTAGAGGATACCTTCCTTTCAAGGAAATGGGATTCGTATTCTTAACCTAAGGATACCGAAAGAAAGACAACAAGACTTGAAGCCTGAAAAGAAGAAGCTTGCTCTTCCGACCCAACCGGCTTTTGCGTGCTATTCCTTCCGCCTTGGTTCAGGGCTAGTTTAAATAAAGCACTAGCCCGAGGCTTACGTAGTGAAAAAGGGAACTAGCTCTTCTCCTCAACCTCTTCCATTGGAGCTAGCTATAGAGCGCACTTTTTCTATGCTTTATTTACTAAATAAATATCTATCTATGCGGGGTTCCCCCTCAACAACTTGACCCTACCTACCAACATACTATAGTACTACTTACTCTCCAGCCGGTCCTTCTTCGGCCACTTCTTCGAACGATTATGAAAGAGTTGGAAGGCCTTCTCATAGCCTGTGAATCGGAAGCCCTAGACCATACCAACTCGCTTCAGACTCACTTTCCAGCTCACAATTGAGAAAGTGTTCAACTTCAAAGGTCGGAGAAAGACTCTCTACAAGCGGATAGGAGTACTTTTCAAGTGCACCCATGTCCCAGAGGAAGGAAGATATGAGTTAGGGCGGGGCATGACATACCTTCACGTAAGAAGAAGGTGCGGGTGTACAGGTCTAAGTCCTAGATGAGAAAGGCGATGTTCGCTAACCACCTAACCATCAGCAGATCTGCTTTCCTGGGCAGGTGAGGCTGTTCTGATTGATCCTAATCATGCGAAGCCCACGGAGCGGTATTAACTAATACATTTCAGAAACCGTGCTTTCGATGGCAAGGCCAGAACAACCAAGGGACAGGATTTTTTTCCAAGTTAGACTGCTGCTCGACCTTTCGAACGAACTGATCATGATGTATGTTCGTATTGACATGATAAGCTCGTTCGCCCCTACTTAGTCTTACCTAGAAAGTGGAAAATACATTCCCTTGTTGTTTACTACCAGATTATTGGATGCCTATTCTGATACGGAGGGACCGGTACCCGCTCCTTCTGTTTAGGATTCCTGACCTTACTAAACGCTCCCTTTCACAAATCATTCCTTTTATGGTTGAGGATTTGGTAAACCTAGAAAGATTGTTCCAGGAGAGGGTGAATCTCTTGAGTATCGTTTAGCGAAGCTTGGACTTCATTGTAACATTTTTTTGGATGGGAAATAGTGTGTCTAGTCGAGGCAGCAGATATGACTCAAGAACAGGTACCCTGCAACTTATGAATATTAAACTAAATCTGCACATCCAACATCTAGCTTTCCAGTAGATTCTGTATGATATGAGAACGTCTGTGAGTAGCCAACATCTGTATCAGTAGCTGAGTCAATCGAAAGAAGGGTTTCAGAATTAGCTGAGTAAACCGCCCAGCAATTCCTCTACTAAAAGAGCGGGCTCTGCCGTAAGGAATTTGATGTCAACACTTAGATAGAGATCTTGCTGTAAACACAAGAAGTACACGAGAAATTTGGAGTTGGGGTACCAAAAAGAGTTAACTTAGGTTGACGGTGGAACCCCTCTTCTTAGGGAAAGAATGGGGTGGGAGACAGAGAAAAGATAAGTAGGGTTTGCCATAGCATTATTCGTCTTCGAAGCTGTCTTATTCTAGCCATGTCATTAATCGAGGGATTTCCGTCCGCACAGTAAAGCGTGTGCATTTAGAAAGGTTGACTTCTGTAGGCCCTGTTCGGCTATGTATGTCCAAGCACACAAGCAACGAGGGTGGTGGTCTGGTAAGGTTTCCTCCGAAGAACCGAAAGCAAAGCGCTATGCCGGGATCGGGTAAAAAGCAAAAGTATAGCGCGCAGAGCAGAGCATAAAGTCTTGGCTTGATTAGGACAAGCATAGCAGGTGCGTAGCAGCCTTGTGGCGCTGCCCTTTCTGGTATATCCCATACATCGATCAAGTAAGCTTTCACTTCAACGGAGATAGAAAGTCGTTTATCAATTCCCAGCGTGACACACTAGATACAGCTGCAGAGACATGAATCAAATCTTTTGTCTCCCTTCTTGCTAGGGAAGAAGGTTGCCCATATTCTATATCTTGATTCGGAAAGATCACTTTCAGAACGGATGCATCTCAAGCTCTCGCTTTCAGAGCAGATGTGCGAGAAGTTTAATTACGAAGCTATGCTGATATCTATCTAAGAGTCCGGGGCTGACCTTACCGCATTTCCAATCTACAAGCAAAGCATTGAATGAACACAGAAAAGAGTGGGAATATGCTCCGTCACTAGTTCCGGGTTTTCCCCACCTCTGAAGCTTTCAACTCATCATATGGCTATGCTTATGCGCGAGAACTTGTGTACATACAATCATGAAAGAGCATTTAGAGATGGAAGCAAATACAACCAATGAAATCACAGACTCAGTAACCGGGGAAGCTCTCAAAGCAAGGGTATGAAATAGGTTCAGAAGCTCGAGTAGGAGTTGCAAGCCGCATCCGTAGTCTCTCATTCTAATTCCCCTTCTCACTTTGCTCCATCCAATTCTGATTTATCATACGCGAAGGAGCGAAACGGCATCCTGATTCTTTGAGTTGTAGAACGCTTAACGAAGGCACTGAGCATATTGAGACTTGATCCTTACGAGCGAAGGCTACTTCAATAGATTCATAAAACTGAGCAGAACAGTTAGTGCTAGTACAATTGTTATCCCATCCATGACCATAGCCCGAAGCAGACCTGGAAGCTGATCTGCGAGTGAATGAAATTGAACGATTAATATCGCCTTTCATGCAAAAATATTACGATTTCGATGGCTTCCTTTCCGGATGTCGATTGGGATAAGGCTTTGATCGAGAGCTAGGAGATTCGGTTGTTTAACCTAAGAGAGGAGATCCAGTTTACAGAGGAGATGCCAGGGGCAGTGGCTGTTCAATGAAGTTTCTAAGGGGCTTTTTTTATAAAAAGATAAGATCCTACTATCAAACCAAAGGAGATTGCCAACAAGAGTAGCTTAAAAGCACCTAGTTACCGAGGCAGATGAGAAGAACTGAACAAGCCAAGAGGAGTACTCAATCAAAGCGAGCTTTCATTTTAGCGGGGGAGAACATCAATCGTTCAGAAAGCGATTCAGAAACCACCGTTGAGAAGGGTATGTGAAATAGTAGACGATGGACCAGCAGAGTACTAGAATAGGTGAAGCTTTTTCGTTACCAAAAGATATTAGTAGTTAAGTAATCGGAGCAGATGATAGACCAGAGCGGACCGGAGAGTGAACACACCTTAGATGGTAGGGGACAATAGAGGATAACAAGCCAGAAAAGGCCCTTCAAAGGGCTTTTTCCCCTTTTCCGAAGAGAGTAGTTACTAAATGGACAGGCTTGGTTTTGATGCCGATTGACGGCTTTCTTGCCCTTGCTTTCTTTCCTAGTCCTGAGTTTTTCTTCAATCCTATTGCTTGGGATTGGGTTTTACACTATTCAATACAAAATATCTACTCGTGGGCGGAGGGGAGGCAATAGATTCATCTTGTCCTTGGCTTGTGAAGGGAAGAGAGGCTACAGGGTATCTGACCCCGATGACATAGGGACGGTTAGGCTTGTTGGCTGGCTTATGATGGTTTCCTGTCCCAATTCAACATATTCCTTTTTTTGCTCCTGCTTGGTAGCAGGCTTGTGTGCGAGCTTGGTCCGGTTTCGATTCCTAAAGCCCACGGAGCGGTACGGGACAGGCAATGGATATTGTTCGGGGTAGGACTATTCGAGGGGCAAGGCAAGGGAATGGGGAGAAGGGAAGGCTAGAGCTGACAAGCGAATACCTGCTTCCCGTGGCGAGCATAAACCTTTGGCTCGTTGGTTCATACTAAATCTGACTTCTTCCGGTTCGACTTGATGAACAACAGCAACCGGTCCATTACTGTAGTCCCTGACCTTTGAAAGCCAAGTGCCCTCCTCTGGTCCTCCGTTCACTAACTTCCTCTCCTCTTTTGAATAGGAAGAGCAGCTGGTTTTGGAACAAAGTAATGCTAATTGAGCGAGCCCAGCGCTTAATCATAGACGAGCCAGGGGGTGGTTCTTTCTCGCCACTGAATAAACCCTTCAATTGAGCTTTAGTTCGTACTCCCCTTCCATCCGGTTGGTTAAAAAGTATGTTCATCGGTAAGGACTGGAGTGGACAATATGAATTCCCTTCTTTTGCACAAAGGGAACGATCAATGACTGGAGTGGAGCTAAAGGATTCCTTTCAGGCAGGAAGCCCAAGCGGAACGGGCTACAGTAGGTAGTAGTCCAAGTCTTTCTCCTCAGTTTTTATAAGTGAGACGAATCCCGTCTGAAGCACGAGTTGAACGGCCTACAGAATCAGAAAAAAGTAAACCCGAAGGGGCATCACAAGGTCTTCTCCTCAGAAGAAGCTGAATAAAGGGCGATGGCTTCCGTTAGGAAGTTGAGTTGAACCTCTTTCTTCGCCTTCTCTTCTCTCTCTGGTGTAGCAACCGACCCCGAAACAGCCGAAAAAGCCACTGGAGCAGGTTATAGAACTGATACTAGCAACTGTTTCAGGTCTATTTCCGTACGTAGGAGTAACTGCTTCCGTAGGAGAAGGCACACCAGCCAGCCCAGGAAGCCAAGGTTGAAAGATAAAGATCACAGACATGTGGTGAACCATACCGAGATAAAGCAAGGCACTTCCCAAGCTTGAAGTGGGAATGGAGAGGCACGAGACAGCCCTCAAAAAAGGCGAAATCCACGAGAAGGCCTCTTTGAGTAAAGATAATCGTGGTTTCCCACCCTCAACATGGTCTAAAAAAGCGGAGAGAGGAACCCTACCAGAGCAGAGAGCATCGGAGCAACGGAAAGAGGCGCAGCTCCAGGGAAACACGGGTGACGGAGCTGCGAACCAAACGGAAAGGGCGAAGGAGACGGCGAGGAAGAAGGATCACAGGTTAGTCGAGTGAAGGACCCAGACAGGGTTTCATATAGTCGAGCTAATCAGTCCAGAAGTCAGAGCAGAGCAAGAAGAAGCCCTAATGGAAGATTTTTTTAAGGGGTCTCTGAGTTTGCCGATGCGCTTCCAGGTAAGAAGGGGATAATTGGCCGAAATGGTTGCCCTTCGTAAAGCCAAGCCCATGGAAATCCTCAAGAAGTCGATGCCCTCTGCAGAACACTCTGTTCCCTTGATGCCAGTCACTGGAACTGATGCACTTAGACCCGTCCCAGATAGTGTATTGATCCCGTCCGGCAGCCCCTTCATTAACCCCTTTTCCGGAAACAGACCGAAATGAATGGTTTTCAGGTTCCCCCTCAAGATGTCTTTTTCGACAGCGTGAACAAAAGAAGCTCGTGCCTGGTCGGGAAGTTCCTGGGATCAAGACCGGACCTTAGATTCATCAGAGATAAAGCCCGCTGCCCTTTTATTTTTGGCAAGGTCCCATACATTATGCCTACGTGGCACCTCGGATAGTCATGGATCAAGGAACCATTAACGGGATCATATTTTTTGTCTTGGTCAAGAATCCAATTGGTGACCAATGCTGAGTCATCGATTGCTTCCACCTGGCAAAGTCCCAGCTCCTTGGCTCGTTGGATACCGAGTGACAGAGCCTGGATCTCGGCTGTGTTATTCGTATGAACACCAATTTGAACAGAACCCTCTGCCACCATTTGATTGCTTAATCACATAGCCGCACCCGCCCGGGGTTTCCTCGGCTCGCACCGTCGTAATGTAACTGTGCACAGTTATTTCTATCTGGGTTCTGTCATTCTGGGTTGTCGACTCACTCTATGCTGCAGGTTGAATTGTTCCAGAACCGCTTCCACGGAATTTTAGGGATTTGGGTCTGCTGTATCAATGCACCAGGACGGACTCCCTCTATGGATTGGTTTGTCTTAAAATATCGCATAGTTCCGAGACCACCAGATTTGAGCTGTGATCATTTTTGGTTTTTATTGCAGTAACCAATTGAGTTTTGGTGTCCTACTCGTTTGAACCCAATCTCTTTCAATCCATGCTATTAGATCCGAAATTCCATGGACGCAATTGGACATTCAAAAACACAAATGCGTGTGTGTTTCCTCTGCCCGCTTGCACATTGGGCACCTGAAAGGTCCATTCCCATACGTGTCAATCTGTCGCCGGTGAGCACTTTCCGATTTCTCCACTGCCAGTCAAAAGTCAAGGTCGACGTAGGCCTCTTCCATCTATCTCTGTCGATTTAGAGTGGGATTGCTCTGAAGGTATAATATTCTAGGTAGAAGCAATTTCGGGGAAAATCCAGCAGCAGTTTAACCAATTTCTCGCCCAGTGGAGGTAGTAGCAAAGTCAGTGGTTTCCTCCTTTTGTGAAGTCTTTTTACTAATTTTATGCGGGTCCCACATAATGCACTCTCGGCACATGGGCTTTGTTTGTCTTGAGCTCTTTACCTACTATAAGGTGGTTAATTCCATCTATAGTAATAGGGACGATTCAATCATTCAAGTGACGGAATGGCAAGTATTCCGCCTTTTCATCGTGCAGTTGGTTCAAGTTCTGATTCTGATTTTGTTTCCAAACATGCTTTCCCACGTGGAAGGAAGTGTCAACTCCCTTTTTTCTTTTTGTTTTTTGAAAGAGAGGACAAATCAAATACTTTTTTTTTTTACTTTACCTTGGCCAATTGACTTGCTTGCTACAGGGTTTTTCCCATAATCCAGATGAAGATTGTGCACACTTTACCTTTGAGCAGTCGATGTACCACTTGACCCTGTACCAGAGTTCCGATCTCTTCCATTCCATTTTGTCTGTCTTGGTTTCGATCGTCATTCGAGATCAAAAAAATAGAGGAGGCCTATGTGAGTTGTAGTAGAAAGAAGCCTGGCAAGCAAGGGAAATTGTTCGAACGGAGGAACCTAATCGATAGCCTATCCCGTGAATGAAGACTGAGGCTGGATTAGCAGCCTATCCAAACTACTGATTCCATTCCCCGGCCTTCCAAGCTGTCTTTACTTCTTTGAAAATGTTGGCAAACATAAAATGGAAATAGAAGATCTGGAAAACCAGATGCTCTTCTGCCTTCGAGTTTTAGATAGATCTTACCTCTTTTTTTTTCCCTCCGAAATCAATGATTGAAGTTTTTCTATTAAGAATCGTCTTAGGTCTAATTCCTATTACTATGGCAGGATTTTTTTGGACTGCATATTTACAATACAGACGTGGTGATCAGTTGGACCTTTGATTGAGTAACATTTCTTTTTTTGATTGACCTCCTCCCTTCTTGAGGTCAAATTCAAGTAGCTTTGTTTTGGTAAGTTATTTTATTGCGATTCGACATACATAAGATAGACGGAATCACGCTCTGTAGGATTTGAACCTACGACATCGGGTTTTGGAGACCCGCGTTCTACCGAACTGAACTAAGAGCGCTTTCTTACGACAGGAGATAAAGCAGTAAAGAAAAGGATGATTTTTCGCATGCTAATTAAACTCCAAAAAGAATCGAAAATAATTAATCCCTCGTTACTGCCCATACGATAAGTAATGGGTAGGGATGAGAGGATTTTAACTTGTTAAAAATTGTTTACCCCAATCAAACGCGCTACCAAGCTGCGCTACATCCCTTTTTAAAATTGTTGTACAGTGTCATTGTACAAAATACCTGTCTTGTTTTCCACATCTTTATTTTCTCCTCTATCTATATAGAACTTTCTTGTCATTTCTTGTTTTTGGTTTCATATAATAAAAGAATTATATACATCTGAAACCCGACCTAACATATAAAAAAAGAATGAATATTTATCCGTAATGCTCAGGAAGAAGAGGTCGTCTTTTTCTTTTTTAGTGACAGGAAAATCTCATCTATTGGTTCATTGTACATATCTATTTAAGTTAGGTCGGAAAAATAAATCAAAATAATCTTGAACTACAGCATCTGACCATATATTTTGAAAAATCAAGAAGGTCAATGCGAGATAGAAAAACATATCTCTCCGTGGCACCTGTGCTAACTACTCTATGGTTTGGGTCTGACGCGGGTCTATTGATAGAAATTAATCGTTTATTCCCAGATGCCTTGTCATTCCCTTTTTGATTTTTCCACCTAGGAGTATTGAATCGACTAATCCCTAAGCGGGTAGCCCGCCCGCATAAGACGAAGGATAAAGCCTCAGAAGCGAAAGGACCATCCCTAGTATCGTAGTCGAGTGCTCATTTACCGCTGAAAAGGAAGCGAATAAACGGATAAAAAACCCTGGCCAGGATCAATCACTTTTCAACGCTTCGCTTTCATTTCAATGCAGTATGCCGCTTTCCCGCTGACTTTTTTTGAGTAGAAAGAAGACCTCTTGTTTGCAGACTAATAACCCGCCCATTAAGAATGACTTACTTTTTAGGGGGTCCCTAGTTCACAAGCAGCCTGTTCAGCCCCACACTCCGTGGAAGCACACTGTTACCCATGCCATGGGACGAATTGATTAAGTCGAAGAATGCGTTCCGGTGAGCAAGTTATCTTCTCCCTTTCCTCTGTTCTTTATGAAAAAGGTCGGACTCGAATTCTTGTCTTTTCGACAAGCCTACGCTTCTTTGAAGTGAAGTACTTTGCCTCTTTTTTCCGATAGAGCTCTCTTTCCTTTACAAAGTAGGGGTGTGGGACTTTTTTTTTACAGTTAGGAGCTGTCTACGGTTATTGAGAGGGTAGAGAGATCCAGCCATGAATATAGGAATCGGGCTTTCGACAACAAGGGCCAGTATTGGCGCAGCAAGGAATGGGCTATCTAACTCACTCAAGGGACGGGAAGGGCCTTACAAATGATAAATAGAAGAGATAAGCTAAGCAGGCAGGCAGACTAGGCCATTAGCACTTGATGAGCTCAGAGCGATGAAAGAGCATTTGCGGGAGAACGCTAACAAGGGCAATTGAGACCAGGAAATAAGGCATTTTCTCGCATGTGTTAAGGTATCGCTAGTTGAGACAGCCTAAAGAGGGGCTTAAACAGGGGCTTTCGACTAAAGAGAGAGGCATTGAGACGACCCACTAAGTACACTACTACTATGGAGATAGCCTGAACTGGGCTTGTTACTCTTATTACTAAAGGCGCTCGCGGCTAGGCGGGCACAGGTGGACTAGACCTCAAACCATTATTAGCACTTGAGCTCAGAACGAAGAGAGAGCATTTGCGGCGGGAGAACGCTAAAACAAGGGCGATTGGGAGGGGCGCATGTAGAAGCCGAAAAGAACGCATTTGACTGCATTTGAAGGTTACTAGTTACATTGACATGATAGGGCCTGGACTTGTTGCTGAAGAGAAAGGTAAGACGATCACAACCTATGGAGATATAGCTTCTTACTCAACCTAAAGAGATATTGCCATCGAGACACAATGCTAAATTTGGATGGGCGTAGACCAGGCAGGCTAGGAAGTAGAGCTAACCTAAGCAGGAAAAGATCTTTACAGAGGGGACCCAGTGAGGGAGTGGGAAGAAAAGAGAGGGAATGGTATAGCCCTATAGGGAATATGGAAACATATGGGAATATGCATAGTAGCATAAATAGGAATTAGGAAGCATATGGGAATGCCATAACAGAAATCCACTAGAGCTTATGCCAAGGATGACTTTCCCAACACTATCAGTCCTACTCATGCTTGTTAAAAAGAGGAAGATCGCTAATTACAGGCAGTGTGTTCCACACAACCTATGAGAAGATCAATTAAACTGGCCTCTCTCTGGCTTTTTGAACATATAAACGACATACTAAGCAGAAGCGCGTAGACTCAAAAGAAGGGAGAGGGGAGGGAGGACGAGGAAAAAAAAGGACGGAGATTCGGGATAGGAGATCGGTGGAGCATGTTGGGTCAACCAACTAGAAGCATCTCTTTGAAAACCATGGGTTTCATGCAATCGAATGCTATGTTGGCCTCTCCCTGTCCTTAGTAGTGGCCGTTGATAGTTCCTTCCGCCATAAAAGCCAGAATCAGTAAGATTATGCTGAGCATAAGAAGGTGAAAATCCTTGACTTTGCGGTTAAGAGAGTTTCAGTTTAAAGAAAAAAGAAGCCCTTGAGCTTCAAGAGGTGTGTGTCTACTTTACTTGGTGAAAGCCGACCCATTGGAGCACCGACCACACGTTCAGCCTATCAGAAAGAGCTGAAGCAAAACGAGGATTCCTCCTTGACCGCCGGCACCATCGTGAGCTTGAGTTGAGTAGAGTCATTGGGACTCGCTAATCCCCCGTTGGATGGACAAATGAGTGGTCTCTTCCTTGCAATGCCTATCTTGATGATAAGATAAGGTTCAATGGACCTAGCTGGAAGCATGGGCTTTGACCGATCATTGGTTCTCATCAAGTCTACCGTCCAATTACGAGATTGGTTCATCAATTCATCAAGGAGGGTGCCCGATCAGAGAATGGAATCCGTCACAGCAATCGAGGGATCTCTTCCAGCAAACGATTTGTTCCATACCAGAAATCTGACTCCCCTCCATGGATGATGCCATCCAAAAAGGGAGAATGAATCCCCCCATTTTGAGTAACTCAGTGAGACCGGCAGGCCCATTAAGAAATAAGGTCGGTTGCCGCCTTTCAATCAAAAAAGAACAGTACAGTACTCCGGGATGAATGACAATGGTCTAAACTGATGAAAAGTTCCGTCACTTCACATCAGTGAAAGAATCGTCATTAACCAATCATGTATCGGGCGCACCTTCCCTTTTTAAGTCAAGGGTTTGCGAGCGCAAAGATGCGGATTTGACCCGCACCCTCTTTCTTAGAATAGAAGCCAAGCGGCCTTTGGGGATAGGAGCTTCGCCTGGTACCATGCTTTTAGAGAACAAGACGAAAGTCCCAGGCCTATTTTCCCGGGATGGCACTTCAGTACCTGGGAACTACTGTCCCAGGATGCCAAAGGTATGATCCATACATTGAAAGTGTCAACGTTGACTCACAAGCGCCACCCTCACCGGGTAAATCCGGAGAAGGGCAACTGCTTCTGTAGGTAACGACTCAAATAATGATTTTCATTGTGTTAGAGTCGTGAACCCGTAGTCGGTGTTGAAGACCAACTTGGTATAAACCGAAATAACCTTACTTAATTCAAAGGTCTCGATTTATAGCGAGGAACATACCGTTCCATTAGTAGCTGTCATAAGCTAAGCTAAGTATTCGAAGACCGAGGCTGCGGGATTATATCAAGGCTAGGTCAAAGACCAAGAAAGGCCTACCTCTTCCGCGATTCGAGCTCAAGCTATCACTGCCCTCTCTCAGCATATCGCTTAGGGATCCCTACTGCCTATAGAAGGGGACTCCAATGTTCGCGCCCAATCCATTCGGCGGGAAAGGAAGGGTTGACAAGCGGGTTAGGGCTGACGCCACCCATTCAAACGAAGAAAAAGTGATTCAGAGAGTCGTGACCACCCTATTATCTCCGCTCACGGAAAAGGGATCCGAGCCATGTCTAAGTGAATGCCATCCCCTACGTCTAACCCGTGGTCTCAGTCTTCTTTTCTTCATCATCTTTTTGACCCTCAACTTCATCAGTCTCCTCCCCCACCTCCATAGTATTCATTTCTTCTTCCTTCTCCTCAACCCCTACTCCTTGTACCTCCAGTCTCGAGGTCCAATAAGGCATATCTTCTATATGGATCTTGGCACCAGCATTCATCTCTTCGACTTCAATTTGACTCTCCCCCTGAAGAGATGAGCGTGAAAAATAGGCCTCATGCTCTCTGAAGGTCACATCCATTGTAATAAAAGTCTTTCTTGTAGGAGGGTAATAGCATTTGTAACCTTTTTGAGAAGCAGAGTACCCGATAAAGATGCACTTCATAGCCCGAGGATCAAGTTTATCAAGTGTACGACGGTGGTCATGCACAAAACATGTACACCCAAAAACTTTTGGTGGAACAGTATAGCCATTTGAGCCAATTAGCTTCTCTAGTGGAGTTTTAAAATCGATCGTCTGCAATGGCATTCGATTGATTAAGTATGCGGCAGACATGATAGCATCACCCCAGTAGTTCTTTGGTACATTCATAGCAAATAGAAGCGATCTTGCAACTTCCAACAGGTGCCTATTCTTCCGCTCAGCTACCCCATTTTGTGGGGGAGTATTTACACAACTCGTTTGATGTAAAATTCCATGATCATCCAGATAATTCTTAAACATACTCTCCGTGTATTCTGTGCCATTATCAGATCCTAATTTTGGCATTAAACTGGTTGCTAACCATTCTGTGAAATGATTGAAAACAAGAAAACACTTCACTTTTACTGCTACTGCGCATTAAATACACCCATGTAGTACGACTATAGCAATCAATAAATGTAACAAACCACTTATGTCCAGAGAGAGAAGAGACTCTACTAGGACCCCAGACATCAGAGTGAACAATATGAAAAGGTGAAGCACTTTTATTATCACTGATTGGAAAATTAACTCGTGTATGCTTTGCAAACTCGCAAGCATCACACGTAAGAAATTAAGAACTACACTGTTTAAATAAACTGGATTTTTTCCATTATTCGAAATGAAGGGTGACCAAGTCGAAGGTGCCAAAGGTAAATCTCCTGATGACAAGAATCCGTCTGAAGCGCAGAGTGATGCAACCAACTCGATCCTCCCTCTAAGAGATAAAGTCCATCATGCATTCTACCATAGCCAATCGTTTTCCCCGTCTCCAGTTCCTGAAAAATACAATGAGAAGGAAAAAATGTAACTTTACAATTGAGATCTCTGGTAATAGCACTTATAGATAAAAGATTGTTCGGAAAGCTGGGAACATGTAAAACAGATGATAAAGTAAGGTCCGAAGTGCAAACTATAGAACCTTTGCCAGAAACAGAAGACATGGAACCATCAGCTATACGAACTTTATCCTTGCCTGAGGAAGGAAAGTCAAATCAGAAATGATCTGATAAACCGGTCATATGATCAGAGGCTCCAGAATCAATAATCCAAGGACAAGAATTTGTTTTAGAGGAAACGAAAGCAGTGCTAGAAATACCTTAGAATGCAAAATTGGAAGTAGAAGAGGCAGGTGTAGGAAAAGATATAGAATTGGAGGAAGATGTTTCTAGCTTCGACATCAATTTCCGAAGCAAAAAAAGATCCTCGTGAGACAAGCTGTTAGACTCAGAATGGCCCCCTTCTTGAGAGAAGGCCTCAACCACATCAGATTGGTAGGCCTGTGGTCTTCCAGTACCCCGCACAGATCCACCTCGTCCTCCTCGGCCTCTTGTGGGACGACCGTGCAATTTCCAGCAGGTATCTCGGGTATGTCTCGTCCTTCCGCAGTGATCGCATTTGAGTTGATCTTTATCTAGCTGACTTTGATCATTTGCTCTGATTAAATTTCCCTTTGCACCTTTTACTGCAGAATTGGTCAAAAAGGCTGACCTTTCATGGGATATCTGATGTAACATAACACTGCGCCTGCTCTCCTCTTGTTGCACATAAGCATATGTTTCGCGCAACGATGGAAAAGGGTCCCCACCGAGGACTTGAACTCTGATAGGGTAAAACTCTGTCTGGAGACCTGCGTCAAAGTCATAAACTCGTTCTTTCTCAATCAACTTTTGAAACTTAGCAGCATCACATCACTTGGACAGTCGGCTTGAAAATCTTGGTAGAAATCAAGTTCCTGCCATAAGCTACTCAATTCTGCAAAATATTGAGCTACTGTCATGTCACCTTGCTTGGTTTCATGCACCTTTTTTCGTCTTTCATACACTAAAGCATCATTCCCAACCGGTTTGGGAGGCCGCACTCCATATTTTGTATGCAGAATCAAGGAAAAGATATCCACGGGCTATAGCTGGTTGCATGGAATTGATTAGCCAAGACATGACTAAGGAATTCTCTGATTCCCATTGTCCTAGGAGGGGATCCTCTTCTGCCGGTCTCTTTTTTCTACCTGTTATATAATCATAAAGCCCCCGGGCTTTGATAAAAAGAAGACAGGATCGAGACCAGGCAAGATAATTCTGCCCATCCAGCTTAATAGGACTAATTTGAAGTGAAGGATTGTCGTTCACAGGAGCACTCAACTTGGATGAAACAACAACTTTGCTCCCAGGATTAGATTCAGACATGTTTGTAAATAAGTTGATGCAACCAGCAAAAAGAAATGAGTGGTTTCAAGAAACAGACCAATTTTCACCCCTGCCTTTCATCTAAATCATGTTTATTCTTCTCTAATACTCAATGAACAACCATGGAAGCAGGTCTGCTACAGCTATTGTTGAATCAACACAACAATAACAGGCTCAAATTGATTAAGAACCAGATTGAGATGAGCGGCAGGGACCTTGTGATAGAAATTAGGTGGAACGGCAGCAGCTTGATCAAGAATTAATGGAGCAGCACCAAGAGGCAGCGATGTCGCATACAACATTTCTTTTTCCTTCTTTTTTTGTTTGTGCAGCGAAGATAAAGATACAAAGGTAGATTGGTTCGTTTTCATGCTTAGGTGTCTGTCGTTCTCGGTGTGCTCGATTCGGATTGAGAGGAAGGTCAGTCCTGATCTAATATATTAAATATATAGTAATATTACTTTCACTTCCAAAAAACAAGGAAAAATGCTCTAAGGCGACTTCAAGGGTTCGCTCATGGAAAACCAGATTAGAGGCAATGTGAGTTGCTGCTTAATTATCAAAGAATATTCTCATAGGATGAGAGACTTCAACTCCAAGCTCACTTAGTAAGGTTTGAAGCCTTAGTATAGTAGTGTTTTTTCCATTTATCTTTTTTATTTGTCAATGACAAATAATAGTAATTTTGTTTCACGTAATGAGTTAATTGGTCTTTTTCTTTTATATATGAATCCAATTTAATATAGTGGAAAAGGGTAACAACCTTTATTTGAAGGATTTCAAACTATTTTAACCAAACTCGTGGAAGCCTAACGTCGTATTCGTTAGAAAACCATCCAGGATCGAGCTCAGGCTGGACTTCCTTTGACATAGAAGTTTTGCTTGAACCAGACCCCCACCCCCCTTTATCTCCGGCACAAATCCTATCACACTTTCGTGCCCAAAACGTGCACGTAGAAGCAGAGCTCTTCGCTCGTATTCACGAGTTGGAGAATCTGCTAGTTTATGGACTACCTCCTCAACGCCACCCAGGAGAGTACGCAAACTTGGTACGAGAGAATTTGAATGAAGCACTCAACATTCGCCACTACAAAAGTGCACTAACCCTAAAATTTATCGACCTAATGATACTAGAACTTAAGGCGAGGTTAGAGAATAATCTTTGTACTTTATCAGGGGATTAACATAGGGTTTCTCTTGGATTCGGAATGGGAGCTGCACGTTAGCACTTTACTTTATGACTTTACTTTCTGACTTTTCCGGCATAAGAGGTCTTGTCTCTTTACTGTCCCGGTCCTGTCTCTTTGCTGTTTTAGCGGAATAAGCAGCCTTGGTGCTTTGGGCGTGGCACTAGTCTGACTGTGCTTTCCTAGCCAAAGGCTATTCTTGATCTGATCTTGCCAGGAAGAAGGGCATCCAACAGACAGAGTGATGCTTCTGTCATATCTTTATTAGGTTTTTCATTTTTTAGGAATCCGTATAAATAGACTGTTTGGCCGTATAAAACTCAAAAAATAGGTTGTTTTCTTGCAATTGAATCAAAAGGAACAGTTCTTACCTCAAAGGGAGTGCAGCCAGCCTATTCATCATAACATAATATAGGAAAGTACGCCCTCTCCCTTGTCAACTCCGAACGAATGCTTAGTTAGCCGTGAATGAGAGCTCTTGTTGCTTGTTGGCAGGTAGCTCCATGTAAGGTTAGCTCAAAAGGGAGTTCAGTCACGTCACTTCCGGATCCGGATTCAATGATTGTTGAGTGAACGAAGCCAAGTCAGTAGCCAACCAGGGCTTGAGAGATGCGAAACCTTAAGTGGCCAAGAAAGGGATGAGTGCCGCTTAACTGATTTAGGACTGAAAGAAGGCGGAACATGGATCCGTACGGGGAGAAGAGAATGACGGCTCTCTAAACTAGACCGATTGGACAGCTTTCAAAGGCGTAAATAGCTCTATTTGACCTGACCTAGTTTCAAAGGCTTGATTGCCCCTTGGAAGAAGTTGAATCAGGGCAGAGGGCCTATTTGTATTTGATTTGAACTAATTCGAATCTCGTGACCCATGATCCTTAGGAAGGGCAGAAGGTCTCGATCCCAGACCAGGCTCCGCTCAAGGCGATGGATGACTATCACTTACTAATTTCCCTACGA